CTAAGAACGAGGGTTGCGCTCGTTGCGGGACTTAACCCAACATCTCACGACACGAGCTGACGACAGCCATGCACCACCTGTGTTCGTATTCCCGAAGGCACTTTCTACTTTCATAAAAATTTACGACATGTCAAGTTCTGGTAAGGTTCTTCGTGTTGCATCGAATTAAACCACATGCTCCACCGCTTGTGCGGGCCCCCGTCAATTCCTTTGAGTTTCACTCTTGCGAGCATACTTCCCAGGCGGGATACTTAACGCGTTAGCTACGATACTGCACGGATCGATACGCGCAACATCTAGTATCCATAGTTTACAGCTAGGACTACTGGGGTATCTAATCCCATTCGCTCCCCTAGCTTTCGTTTCTGAGTGTCAGTAATGGCCAAGCAAAGCGCCTTCGCTTCTGGTGTTCTTCCCAATATCTACGCATTTCACCGCTACACTGGGAATTCCCTTTGCCCATACCATACTCTAGTTTAACAGTTTCCACAGCTTGTTTAGGGTTGAGCCCTAATATTTAACAGCAGACTTATAAAACCACCTACAAACGCTTTACGCCCAGTGATTCCGGATAACGCTTGCATCCCCCGTATTACCGCGGCTGCTGGCACGGAGTTAGCCGATGCTTATTCCTTAAGTACCGTCATTTATTCTTCCTCAAGAAAAGAGGTTTACAACCCACAGGCATTCTTCCCTCACGCGGTATTGCTCCGTCAGGCTTGCGCCCATTGCGGAAAATTCCCCACTGCTGCCTCCCGTAGAAGTCTGGACCGTGTCTCAGTTCCAGTGTGGCTGATCATCCTCTCAAACCAGCTACTGATCGTTGCCTTGGTAAGCCATTACCTTACCAACTAGCTAATCAGGCATGAGCTCATCTCTGGGCGGATTACTCCATTTTACTATTTAGCATATGGGGTATTAGCCATCGTTTCCAATTGTTGTCCCCCTCCCAAAGGCAGATTCTCACGTATTACTCACCCGTCCGCTACTAAGGTAGAAACCTTCGTTCAACTTGCATGTGTTAAGCATACCGCCAGCGTTCATCCTGAGCCAGGATCAAACTCTCCATTTTTTCCAGAATATTCAATTAAACTATATTTTCTGCACTTAATTAGTGCTTCACATTCATGATCAGAATATTACTTCTTCTAGCTTATTTTTGTCAACCCCTTTACAATATTATATTAATAATATTCAGATTCAATAATTAAATCATATATATCAAAATGAATGTATATTCTAATCATTATAAATAAGGAGTATATTGCTTTGAATAAATCAAAAGAAAAAATTCTTATTGTTGATGACGAAACAAGTATAAGAAGAATTTTAGAAACAAGATTATCTATGATAGGTTATGAAGTTGTTAGTGCCTCTGATGGGGAAGAAGCTTTGTCTGTATATAGAAAAGAATACCCCAATCTAATTGTGCTAGATGTTATGATGCCTAAATTAGATGGATATGGAGTGTGTCAAGAATTAAGAAAAGAATCTGATGTACCAATTATAATGTTAACAGCCTTAGGTGATGTTTCAGATAGAATTACGGGATTAGAGCTGGGAGCAGATGATTATGTAGTTAAACCATTTTCGCCTAAAGAACTAGAAGCACGGATTAGATCTGTATTAAGAAGAGTAAACAAAGCCACAATTGCACCTGGTATACCTAGTTCGGGCATTATTAATATTGGCTTTCTTAAAGTAGATACGAACAAAAAACAAATTTATAAACATGACGAAAGAGTTCGACTGACAGGAATGGAATTTAGTCTTCTAGAATTACTAGTAAGCAAAGCAGGGGAAGCTTTTTCAAGATCATCTATTTTACAAGAAGTGTGGGGATATACCCCTGAAAGACATGTCGATACAAGAGTTGTCGATGTACATATTTCACGCTTACGAGCCAAACTGGAAAATGATCCCAGCAATCCTGATTTAATTCTGACATCGAGAGGTACAGGTTACCTTTTTCAAAAAATAGTTAGTATACATAAATAAAATAGCAAATTATGCTAGATTAAAGATTATTAAAAAATCTATACAGACAAAAAAGCTAATAATACTATCATAGATATAGCTGGCAATGCAAATTTATTACTTTCAAAACTACAATAGATTTCACACAAAATAAATATATGGAAATTCCATTAAGAATTAAAATTCTAAAGCGCTCTATTCTTGTTTATCGAGTTTTAAAAGCTATTATTATATTTTAGACTTTCTCCTCGCAATAAATTAAATATTTACGAATAAGGATTTAATATTAACTGAAAAATATAACTGCACATTATATTATTAAAATTTTTATAAGATGTAGCTAGAACCATCACAGGAGGATTTCAATTCTACTTTATCTTAGAATTCACATCTATTACGATTTTTCATGCAAATATTTTTTTTAGCTCTTTTCTAGATATAATATATACATCTAACACTTTTATCTAATTTACATCCTATAATTACCTATTTTTTCTTTGGAATTTTTAAAAATATAACTTTTTATATAGTAATATTTTTCAGCTTTATTAGAGAAATCCATGTATAAGCAATAATCTTGATAGAGATTAATTTTTTCAAAGGTAGATACTCTTGAAAAAAATAAGCAGATTATCTTTGTAATAAAAGCTTTTCTATTTAAATGCAGAATTCATTTCCATATTTTTTTACGACTTTACATAATTTATATTATATAAATTTATACAACTTAGAGAGCTTATATAAAAGCAGTTCTCAAAGAAAACAATTTTCTTCAGTAATAAAATGTATAATTATATATAACCGTTAAGAAAAGTGAAAAACATACAGTAATGCTAAAATAGATAAAGCATTTAGAGTAACATCTAATTCTTTAATTATTATTAATTCATAAGTTTATGTAATTAGCACAATTGCTTATATATTTACTTACTTAGTTTGCTTTGGAGAATTTACAATATGACCATAGCAATTGGACAAGAAAAAAATCGTGGTAGTTTTGATTTAATTGATGATTGGGTAAAAAGAGATCGTTTTGTATTTGTTGGCTGGTCTGGATTATTACTCTTTCCTTGCGCTTATTTAGCATTAGGCGGCTGGTTAACAGGTACAACTTTTGTAACATCTTGGTATACTCATGGTTTAGCTAGTTCATATTTAGAAGGATGTAATTTTTTAACAGCTGCTGTATCAACACCAGCTAATAGTATGGGTCACTCTTTGCTATTGCTGTGGGGGCCTGAAGCTCAAGGAGATTTTACAAGATGGTGCCAGATAGGCGGATTATGGGCATTTATTGCTTTACATGGATCATTTGGATTAATAGGCTTTTGCTTAAGACAATTTGAGATTGCTAGGCTTGTAGGTATACGACCTTACAATGCTATCGCATTTTCAGGCCCTATAGCTGTATTTGTCTCTGTTTTCTTAATGTATCCACTAGGACAAGCTAGCTGGTTCTTCGCACCTAGTTTTGGTGTAGCAGCTATATTTCGATTTTTACTATTCTTACAAGGCTTTCACAACTGGACCTTGAATCCTTTTCATATGATGGGTGTTGCAGGAATATTAGGAGGCGCTTTACTATGTGCAATACATGGAGCTACAGTTCAAAATACATTATTTGAGGATGGCGATGCAGCAGATACATTTAGAGCATTTACTCCGACTCAATCAGAAGAAACATACTCTATGGTGACTGCTAATCGATTCTGGTCTCAAATTTTTGGCGTAGCCTTTTCTAACAAACGCTGGTTACACTTTTTTATGCTATTTGTTCCTGTTACTGGATTATGGACTAGTGCTTTTGGCATAGTTGGTTTAGCATTAAATTTAAGAGCATATGATTTTGTATCTCAAGAGCTAAGAGCAGCTGAAGATCCAGAATTTGAAACTTTTTACACAAAAAATATCTTATTAAACGAAGGTATTCGTGCATGGATGGCTGCACAAGATCAGCCTCATGAAAACTTTATATTCCCTGAGGAGGTTTTACCACGTGGAAACGCCCTTTAATAGCAATACTGGCATAGGTGGCCGAGATATCGAATCTACAGGCTTTGCTTGGTGGTCTGGCAATGCAAGGCTAATTAATGTATCTGGAAAACTACTAGGAGCTCATGTAGCTCACGCAGGTGTTATGGTTTTTTGGACAGGTGCAATGACTTTATTTGAAGTAGCACATTTTGTACCAGAAAAACCACTTTATGAACAAGGATTTATTCTAATTCCTCATCTAACAACATTAGGCTGGGGTGTAGGACCTGGTGGAGAAATTAATAATATATATCCCTACTTTGTAGTAGGTGTATTGCACTTGATTTCTTCTGCTGTTCTAGGTTTTGGTGGGTTATATCATTCGCTAATAGGTCCTGATACTCTAGAAGAATCTTTTCCTTTTTTTGGTTATGATTGGCGAGATAAAAATAAAATGACTACTATTCTTGGTATACATTTAATATTACTAGGTATAGGAGCTTTTTTATTAGTTGTCAAAGCTTTATTCTTTGGAGGTGTTTATGATACATGGGCACCAGGCGGTGGAGATGTACGTATTATAAATAATCCAACATTAAATCCATCTGTAATTTTTGGTTATGTCCTAAAATCTCCTTTTGGTGGAGATGGATGGGTAGTTAGCGTCGATAATATGGAAGACTTAATTGGTGGTCATGTATGGATAGGAGTTATATGCATATCTGGAGGCATATGGCATATATTAACTAAACCATTTGCATGGGCCAGAAGAGCATTCGTATGGTCAGGCGAAGCTTACCTATCTTATAGTCTTGGAGCACTATCACTAATGGGGCTAACTGCATCTAATTATGTATGGTATAATAATACAGCATATCCTAGTGAATTTTATGGCCCCACTGGACCTGAAGCTTCTCAAGCACAAGCCTTTACTTTTTTAGTAAGAGATCAAAGATTAGGAGCAAATGTAGCTTCAGCACAAGGCCCTACTGGATTAGGTAAATACTTAATGAGATCACCTAGCGGTGAAATCATTTTCGGTGGAGAAACTATGCGTTTCTGGGATTTAAGAGCGCCATGGGTAGAACCTTTAAGAGGCCCTAATGGACTTGACTTAAACAAAGTTAAAAATGATATACAACCTTGGCAAGAAAGACGGGCTGCTGAGTATATGACACATGCTCCTTTAGGTTCACTAAATTCTGTAGGTGGCGTAGCAACTGAAATCAACTCTGTTAATTATGTATCTCCTAGAAGTTGGTTAACAACATCTCATTTCTTTTTAGGTTTCTTCCTGTTTATTGGCCATCTATGGCACGCTGGAAGAGCTAGAGCTGCTGCTGCTGGATTTGAAAAAGGAATCAACAGAGAAAATGAAGCTGTACTATCTATGAGACCACTAGACTAAATAAATCAATATTACAAGGAACTATTTTCCTCATTTACTTAAGGAGAATAGTTTTTTATAATATTGATTTATTAATTAGTATTTTGAATAAATGCCTATTAAACGTAAAATAGGTACTGAAAAAAATAATTCAATTATAAATATAATTATAAAAGCTATCATAGCTAATCTTCCATTCCAATTTTCAGCACCTAAAGAAAAACCCCATATCCATTGATTACGATACATATATTTCATATTGATGATTCACCATACGTATACTATAATAATAAACATAACTGCGAAAAAGACAAATTTGATTAATATACATGCAACTAAATATATACCTCCTTACTCATCCTTTTATTCAAGCATTGTCTAATTATATCGTAGAACAAGAAGAACAAAACAACTTCATTTACTACCTTAAATCTCAACAATTAGGCTCTTTTTTAATATATGAAGTTATAAGGAAATGGCTTAATCTACAAAATGTTTATATAAAAAAAATTAATTATATTCAACAGCTGAAAGTTAATTATCCACTCGAATCTTACTCTATTATTTCAGATCTAACCACATCACATCATATAATAACAAATGCAGCTAAATTACTTCCATATACCACATTCAAAGAAATAAAACATATAGACAAACAAGTAAACTATAGAAAAGATGAAAAAATTATTTTTTTTGAAAAATCTTTATGTAATTATAATACTATCAAATCAATTGATTACTTAATCGAGCATAAGCATATAAGTATCAACCAGATGAAAGTTGCTTGTATAATATGTAATAATAAAGTTCTAGACCAAATAGGGAAAAAATATCCTCGTTTAGAAATATACACAACAAAAATAACTAACTTTTAGTTAAAATAGATTGTTAAATAATAATATCAAAACAGATGAATATCATTACTAACTCATTTAATTTAGTATTTACATCCATAGCCAATTTTTCTGAAATATACTTAATATTAATTTTACTTAAACTTTCTTTAGCTTGGTTTCCTACAGTTAATTGGTATAATGAACCCTTTTGCTCTTTAAATAGATTAACAGACCCTTATTTGAGACTTTTTAGAGGTACTATACCTATAGTTTTTGGGATGGATATGTCTCCAATGTTAGGTATTATCTTCTTACAATGTTTAACTGTAATTTTTAATAATATACGTATTGAATCAATAATATAAGATATTTGAAAATATGTTAAACTTACAACAAAAATATACATACTGCTAAAAAACACATCATGCTTAAAATTAGGCTTAAAAAATTCGGCAGAAAAAAACAACCTAGTTACCGAATCATTGTTATAGATAGTAAAAAAAGAAGAGATGGTAAAGCAATAGAGGAGCTTGGTTTTTACAATCCTTTAACTAAAGAAACTAAACTAAATATTGCAAAGCTACAAACAAGAATTTCATGCGGAGCACAACTAACAAAAACTGTTAAGGATTTGTTATATAAAAACACTAATCAAACGCTTTATCAAAAAGAGGTGTCGAATTGAGCAAATTTACTTTTAAAATTTTATGGCTTGAAAATAATGTAGGTATCGCTATAGACCATATTATAGGAAATAATTTAAGTCCATTAACATCTTATTTTTTTTGGCCACGCAATGATGCATGGGAAGAACTAAAAAATGAACTTGAGTCCAAACCATGGATAAATGAAACAGAGAAAATCGAGATTTTAAATCAAGCTACAGCAATAATTAATTTTTGGCAAGAAACAGGCAAAAATAAATCCTTAAAAAAAGCACATGACAGGTTTCCTGATTTTATATTTACAGGAAGCAATTAACATTTACAGATGATTAGTTTAAAACATTTTCTAATCATCTAATACTTTAAATAATATCTACAATATTAAATGACTAGAGACATAAATATAAAAAAAAAATAGATTTATTAATAATAGCTATTGAAGCAATAGATTTATATACTTTAGATGTAGAATATATTAATGACCATAATCTTTTATTATTTTCAACACGCTCTAATAATCTTTTAAGACATGTTAATTCTAATATAGCAACTTTATTAAATTCTTATTTTGAATGTATATACCTAATCTATCGAGCTATACAAGATCCTTCTTTACAAAAAATAGCAAATTGTATTATATCCACTTACTACAATAACCCAGAAGAAACATCTGTAAAACAATATACTCGTAAATATATATATTATTATCAAAAAACACAATATTATTATAACAGGCAAAGCTATGCTGATAAAATTAAGATGTATGAAATACCTATATATAATATATATATAATCAGTAAAGCATACAAATATAATGAAAACTGCTTACAATACCTTATTCAATATTTATGTTTATAGTGTAAACTACATTATTCAGACACTATACATTCTGTAGTTAAAATCATAGAAGAGATAGAAGAAGCATTTTGTAAAGCTGAACGAGTAACTTTAGAAGGATCAATAATACCATAATTATACATGTCAACTAAACTTCCTTCATTAGCGTTATAGCCTATAGAAAATTCACTATTCTTTACTTTTTCCACAACTACAGTTCCATTAAAACCTGAATTTTCTACTATTCTACTTAAAGGAGCAACTAATGCTCTTTGCACTATTAAAGCACCAACTAACTCTTCCCCAACTAAATTATTACTAGCCCATCTCTGCAGATCTGTAGATAAGTGAACAAATGTAGCTCCTCCACCTGGCACAATGCCTTCTTCAATTGCTGCTTTAGTAGCATTTATAGCATCTTCTAAGCGGAGTTTTTTATCTTTCATTTCAGTTTCAGTTGCTGCACCAACTTTAATAACTGCAACACCACCGGCTAACTTCGCTAGTCTTTCTTGTAAATTTTCTTTTTCATAATTATTGGTACTAACCTCTAATTGACGCCTAATTTGATCACAACGCTCTTTAATATTAACTTCATTTGTATTAGCGATAACAGTAGTTGAATCTTTTGTAATTTGTACTCTTTTCGCCTGACCTAGATCATCAATAGACATCGTACTAAGAGATAAACCCATATCCTCAGAAATAACTTTTCCTGATGTCAAAATACCTATATCATCTAATAAGGCTTTTCTTCTATCTCCAAAACCAGGAGCTTTAACAGCAACTACGTTAATTATTCCTCTCAATTTATTTACAATAATTGTAGCCAAAGCTTCTTTTTCAATATCCTCCGCTATTATTAATAAAGGTCTGCCTGTTTTGGAAACTTGCTCTAATATAGGTAATAACTCTTGCTGAATTAAGGTAATTTTTTTATCTGTCAATAGAATGTAAGGATTATCCTGATTAACTTCCATTTTTGATGGATCAGTTACAAAGTATGGAGAAATAAATCCTTTATCAAACTTCATACCCTCTTTAATTTCTAAATAAGTCATTGTAGATTGCCCCTCTTCTAAAGAGATTACTCCCTCTTTACCTACTTGACTTATAGCATCAGCTATCATATTACCTATATTAATATCATTACCTGATGAAATAGAAGCTACATGAGTAATATTCTGTATGTCATCAACCGGACGTGAATACTCTGCTATCTTAGCAACTACAAATTTTACTGCTTTATCTATACCTTTCCTTAAAATCATTGGATTAGCACCTGCTGCTACATTTTTCAAGCCTTGCTTTACAATAGCATGTGCTAAAACAGTTGCAGTTGTAGTACCATCTCCAGCAACATCATTTGTTTTTGACGCTGCCTGCCTAATAAGTGCAACTCCTGTATTTTCTATTGAATTTTTCAACTCTATCTCTTTCGCAATTGTAACGCCATCGTTAACTATTTGCGGTGAACCAAATTTTCTTTCTAAAACAACATTACGACCTTTGGGGCCTAATGTTACAGATACAGCTTCTGCTAAAATATCCATACCTTTTTCTAAAGCTTTGCGAGCATTATCTTGATATATAATTTGTTTACTCATAAAATTTATCTTAAATTCCTCAATACATTATAGAAATACAACTATCCAAATTAAAATCAGTTATTTTTATAACCTTCTGTAATATATACTGACAAATATTACAATCTAAATAAATAAAAACCTATTCAATCATATAATAAACAATGTTATACTATAAATACAATAGGGCTTGTAGCTCAGAGGATTAGAGCACGTGGCTACGAACCACGGTGTCGGGGGTTCGAATCCCTCCTTGCCCGATAAAATATATACTCAATTACAACTCTACAAACTATTTTTTATGCAAACACTAAGAGGAACCAAAGATATATTAGCTAATGAAATCCTTCTTTGGCGTTATATATATGACACAGCCTTACAAGTTTGTTCATTATATAACTACCATGAAATTCAAACACCTATACTAGAATTAACATCGCTTTTTACAAGAAGTATAGGAAATGATACAGATATAGTTAATAAAGAGATGTACAGTTTTATAGATCAAGGACAACGCAACATAACTCTTAGACCAGAAGGAACAGCAAGCGTTGCCAGATCATTTATAACAAATAAATTATATATTAACAATAGTTCTAATAAATTTTGGTACTTAGGACCCATGTTCAGATATGAAAGACCCCAAAGTGGAAGACAGAGGCAATTTCATCAATTGGGGATAGAATGTTTAGGTAGTGCTGAACCTCTTGCAGATGCAGAAGTTATACGTATAGCAACCAAAATTTTACACCAACTAAAGTTAAGAAATTATAAACTTGAAATCAATTCAATAGGAAACTTAGAAGAAAGACAAAAATATCAATTAGAACTTCTAGTATATCTAGAAAAGTACAAATGCGACTTAGATCAAGATTCTCAAAAACGCTTAAAGAACAACCCTTTACGAATTTTGGATAGTAAAGATGTTAAAACACAAGAAATTCTTCAAAAAGCTCCTTCATTACAAATGTATTTAGGCAAAGAGTCAAAGAAGCATTTCAATACGCTATGTAATTACCTAGGTGCAATGGATATAGAATATAATATTAATGAACAACTAGTCAGGGGATTAGACTACTATAATTATACGGCATTTGAAATCAAATGCAATGAACTTGGTAGTCAAGATACTATATGTGGTGGTGGAAGATATGACTGTCTAATAAAAAGCCTAGGTGGACCTGATACGGCTTCAGTAGGTTGGGCTATGGGCATAGAAAGGCTACTATTAATAGTGAAAAATCACTTTCAACCTATACAAATAAAACCGAATATTTATATTGCAACAAAAGGTATGCAAGCAAAATTAAGTATTTGGCCCATTTTGAATCTTCTAGAAGAAGCCCAAATATCATTCGAATTAGACTTACAAAATAATAGTTTTCAAAAACAGCTTAAAAAAGCTAGCAAATTAGGCACCTCTATCTGTCTTCTCATCGGGGATGATGAGGTGAACAATAACAGTATTACTATCAAATATCTCAAAGAACATAAACAAAAAATAATTAGTTTAAACGAATTAATTCAAGAATTACAAAAATATTCAAGAACTTATCAACAAACCTTGACAATACATAGATAAAAACTGTTACAATACATTTAACGATTATATTAACATGGGGTGTAGCCAAGCGGTAAGGCAGCGGACTTTGACTCCGCCATTCGCAGGTTCGAATCCTCCCACCCCAGTACCAAATTTATTCAAACTTATTTTTATATAAGTATAATAAATTATTTTAAACTTCAAATGAAAAAGGTTGATTTACAAGAATCAATTACATTATCTACTATAATAGTAATTAAATTTCAAGACTAGAATTAACATTTTATTAGCAAATACATTTTAAAATTAATTATGGCATTTATTCAATTCATTCAGGGGATTAATGAAACGGTTGTCCCAGACGTTAAACTAACAAGATCTAGAGATGGTAGTACGGGAACAGCAACTTTTCGATTTAATCAACCAGATATTTTAAAAGCTAGTATGGAAGACAAAGGCGATATCACAGGAATGTATTTAAAAGATGAAGAAGGTGAAATGATTACAAAAGATGTAAATGCTAAATTTATTAATGGTAAACCTGAGGCAATAGAGGCTATTTACATCATCAAAAGTCCTCTAGATTGGGATAGATTTATGCGTTTTATGGAAAGATATGCTAATGACAACCAATTATCTTTCACAAAAGCTACAACATAACTTACTTATTATGACATATATCCATTACATTTATACTCATAGTGGATATAAATAAATACATCAACAATATCAATATGAAATTCTCCTGGAAATCATTAAACGAATTAATTAATATAAAGCATATACAAATAAATACGTTAGCTAGCAAATTAACATTGGCTGGATTTGAAGTTGAAGAAATTATATATGTAGATTACATGAATGATTATGTAATAAACATCGATATAATAGCAAATAGGCAGGATATTGCATGCGTTATTGGCCTAGCAGAAGAACTGAGTATAATATTAGATATACCTTTAAAGGACCCAATATCACAAATATATTCAGGAAACTATAATAAAAACGCCGATCAGCAATATTTACTAAACACTTTTCATAACTCTAAATCTATACTAAATATAGCTATTCAGCATATAAAGAATATTCAAGTTTTTAAATTACCACTATGGCTAAAGAACTACCTTATTATACATGAGATAAAACCTTCAGAAACAATATTAGATATTATTCATTACATTCATATAAAATGGGGTCAGGATATACATATTTTAGATTATCAATCTATTACACAAGAACCTTTCAATATAAAATTAATTAATTCAATTCAACTTAATAAAGTAAATTCATTACAAAGCATAAATAAAACTGTACAGACTGAACTACTCCAATATAATAAAAAGACTATATCTACTAATGGTTATAGCATTAATAATAGATATACCTATAAATCTTTAAGTTCTTCAATAATTGTATTGAGTACAATACTTGACCCTATATATATAGACAATAATATTAGAAATAAAACATCGACAAAACATCTCAAACACATAAATAGAAACTATTTCATGAAAGCTTATCGAGAGGCTATCCAACTAATAACTAAATTTACTAGTAGCAAGGCACAAATAGAATATAGTTATCATAGAAAACAACTAAAACGAATTATTAATATACCTAAAAATTTAATTTACAATATTTTAGGACCCCTAAATAATCAAAGCAGAGCTTATACGCCTATTCATATTATATTTAACATACTTTTACAACTTCGATTTCAACCTCAATATAAAAATAATATTTTTACCGTAATTGTACCTCTGCATAGACACGAAGATATTCAAAGACCTATAGATATTATTGAAGAAATTGGAAGAATATATGGATTTAACAAATTTATAGATAATTTACCTGCAAAAAATCAACAAGGCTATATCAATGATAATACACAAAATATACACAAAATAAGAAAAATTTTTAGGGATATAGGTTTACATGAAATTAAAAATTACTCATTACAAAAATATAGTAATGACAAACATATTAGTTTACATAATCCGTTAGCTCAGGATCAATCTCATTTAAAAACAAGTTTATTGCATAATTTAATTCAAACTAAAGAGTATAATATAAAACACCGCAATAAAAACATAGAAGGATTTGAGATTGGCAATATTTTTTATAAAGAGGATAATAAATCTTTTCGTGAGACTACAAATATTGGAGGTGTCTTAGGTAATACAAATTTTGCAAGACAATCATGGTCAAATTCTGTACATGAATTAACTTGGTTTCAAGCCAAAGGTACTATAGAAGAACTATTTGATAGACTCAAACTCAAATCAAGTATTGAATGGGTGTCTATTACTCAAAATAATTATGCAATTAACAGCTACTACAACTTAAATATATACCATCAAAAGCGTTCCGCTTTATTATACAATAAATTCACTAAAGAGCATCTAGGTATCTTTGGAGAACTAACAAAGAAACTTCATGACAAATTAAATATTCACCATAAAACTTATATATTTGAGATGAATATAAATGCTTTATCACAAACAATAAGAAAATACAATCACTTAAAATATATAATTAAACCCTACTCATGTTATCCAAGTGTAACTCGAGATATATCAATAAGATTGAAATTTGATTTGAATATTGACTACATTAAGAAATCAATTTCCAAAAACAACTCTCGTTTAATAGAATCAATAGAAATATTTAATGAATACGAAAAAATCATACATAGTAAAAAAGAAAAATACATAGGCATAAGAATAACATATAGAGCACAAAATAGAACTCTAAACGATAAAGATATTATAAATATCGATAACCAAATAAATAATATAATCCATGATTATTTATAATCCTACTTTGAGAGTAAGTCATAAGCCGGATTCTGTTCTTTAATAAAAAGACTATATATTAAAGGGTAGTTATTAATCTATAGTTTTATTCAAAACTTCATGCAGTAAATATAACGAATATAATAACTTGTAACATGTTAGATCACACTTACCTATATTGTATCACTTTACTCTTAAATAGGGGTTTACCTAGCAAATATCTTAAAAATATTTCTGGTAAGCTCTTACCTTACCTTTGCATCCTTACCGTATATAGGTGGTTTATTTCTGTGGCACTTTCCTCATAGTTACTTATACTGTTTACTATACAACTACTGAGATCTAAATAGAGACCGGACTTTCCTCAAGGCTGTAGAAGCCTTGCAACTACCTACGCTTACTCTACCAGAAACAACATACTAAATTGAATAAAAAAAAGCAAGTATTTTATATATGATAAAAAGACATAAATTCACAGAAAAAAGATTTGTATCCATGTTAAATAAATACAATTACGATCTACATTTAGGTGATATTGTAGCAGGTACCATCTTTAATTTAGAAAATCAAGGATATTTAGTAGATATAGGTGCACACATAGCAGGTTACTTACCTTATGATGAAACATTATTATATAATAGACCATCTTTTAAATTTACAGACTTAGATAATCAAATAACAAGAGATTTTTTTATACTTGCATATCAAAAACACTCCCAACAAATTTTACTATCTATTAAGCGACTAGATTATATAAGGGCATGGAAAAGAGTTAAACAATTACACATAGAAGATGTCATCTTAAATGCTCCTGTAATTAATACTAACAAAGGAGGAATAATAACTTATATAGAAGGGTTACAAGGGTTTATACCAAAATCTCATTTAATATATACTCCTGAATTTTATTCAAATCAAAAAACTATAAAATGCCAATTATTAATCATTGATGAGAGAAGTAATAAATTAATTTTAAGTAATAAACGAGCTATGCTAGCACTAACAAAAGACAAATTCAAAATAGATCTAATAGTAGAAGGTAAAATTATTGCAATAAAGACATATGGAGTATTTATCGAAATAAATAATATCATTGCTTTATTACATATCTCAGAAATAGGATATAAATACATAGATAATTTAGATAATCTATTTACTATAGGCAATTATACAAAAGTAAAAATAATTCATATAGATATGAAACAAGGTCGATTATCTGTGACTAAAAGGGGTCTAAATTAACCTCCGCCAACAATAGTAATAACTTCTACTTTATCTTCCGACTTTAAAAAAATACTAGATAAATTATCAATAGATACAATCTTTTGATTATATTCAATAATAATTGAATTTATATCAAACTGATAATGTACTAACAAATTATATAAAGAAGTCTCAGCAGAGCAATTTAGAGGTCTTCCATTCAAAATAATTGTATTATATATAAAATCCATAATCTATACTAGGTTAGTAGACTAAATTTAAAAAAGATACTATACTAGGATTATAATATATATGGCGGGTGTAGCCAAGAGGTTAAGGCAATGGATTGTGACTTCATCATTCGCGGGTTCGAATCCCGTCATTCGCCCTATTTTTTAAAAAATTATTTACTGCAGCAAATTTTACTAGTTGAGTTCTGTTTTTAGTATTTGTTTTTAAAAATAAACGACTTACATATTTTTCTACTGTTCTTAAGCTTAATTGTAATTTAGCTGCTATTTCTTTATTCATTAGGCCTTGATAAACTAATTGAAAAACCTCTAATTCTTTAGGAGTTAAGACAAAATCCTGCTGCTTCGTATAAGAAAAATCCTGATTTACTAAATTAGTTTTTATCATTAAATCAAAATTCTTTAGTAAATTACGTACTATAGACAAAAGCTCTACTGGACTAAAAGGCTTGACTAAATAAGCATTACAACCAAGATTATACCCTTTAACTCGATCATGAGTCATACCTTTTGCTGTAAGAAAAATTATAGGTATACAAGAAAAACTAGAATCCAATCGCAATAATTTAATTAGATCGTAACCATCTAAGCTAGGCATTACTATATCTGTAATTATTAAATCAAAATGTTCATCTTGTAAAGCTTGTAAGGCTTGTTGTGCTGTGCTTTTAAATACTACATTAAAGCCTTCACTAGATAAATAGTTAACAACTGATTTACTTAAATCTAAATCATCATCTACTAATAATATATTTTTTTTCATGTGTATATTAACTAAAATATATTAAAAATCAATCCATATTAAAATTATGAAATGGCTAAACAAATTGTCAGAATTAAAAATTTCTTTTCACACTTTTAAACTTAGCAATAATGATTCTATTATATATAATAATGAACCATTTAATGAAAGATCTTTTGTAATAATATCAGGTTTACTATATTTACAAAAAATATTTCTCAATGGAGAAAAGTTGTGCATAGCTATTTTAACAAAAAATACTTTACTAAGTCTAGATCCTGAAAATACAAGCAAAGCATTATATTACTACCAATTAGTATCTTTAAATACAAGCTATATCATTAGCCTACATACTCATAATTTATCTACTAGAAAAAAACAACATATAAATCTAATACTAAATATGCATAAAGAATATTATAAAACCCTTATAGCTTATGAAAGAATGATTCAAATATTAACTCATAAATACATTAAATATAGAATTATCCAATTATTGCTTTTTTTATCAAAAGAAGAAGGCAATATAATTAATAATACAATTATTATACCATTTTATATAAGTCAATCTAATATCGGAAATATTGTAGGAAGTAATAAAAACACAGTTAACAAAATTATCAAATCTTTAGAAGTTCAAAAAATTATTTGCTACTCAAATAAAAAAAGAATTATTATTCAAGATATAATAGCTTTAAATAAGGCCAAACTAATACTATAAATCTTATAAATACATACCCATAAAAAATATGCATGTTATAATATTGATTATATGGAATAGCTGTTAGTCTAAATGCAAAATTATTAAAAAAGTAAAATTATGGGAAAAGTATATGATTGGTTTGAAGAAAGATTAGAAATTCAAGCCATTGCTGATGATATAACGAGTAAGTATGTACCTCCGCACGTTAATATTTTTTATTGCATTGGTGGTATAGTATTTACATCATTTTTAATTCAAGTTGCTAGTGGCTTTGCAATGACGTTTTATTATAGGCCGACAGTAGCTGAAGCCTTTTCATCTGTTGAATATATTATGACTGATGTTAACTTTGGTTGGCTAATTAGATCTATTCACAGATGGTCAGCAAGCATGATGGTTTTAATGTTAATACTACATGTTTTTCGTGTATATTTAACAGGAGGTTTTAAAAAACCACGTGAGTTAACTTGGGTTACTGGTGTTATACTAGCTGTTCTAACAGTATCTTTTGGAGTAACAGGTTATTCATTACCTTGGGATCAAATAGGCTACTGGGCTGTAAAAATTGTAACAGGTGTTCCTGAAGCTATACCAATAGTTGGCAGCAGTATAGTCGAATTATTAAGAGGCAGTGTTAGCGTAGGACAAAGCACATTAACACGTTTCTATAGCTTACATACTTTTGTTTTACCATTACTTACAGCTGTATTTATGCTTATGCATTTTCTTATGATCCGTAAACAAGGTATATCAGGACCTTTATAAAATATAAAAAGCAACTAAAAAAATCTATTAATAATTTAATCAAAGAGGTTTAATATGTCTATTATTAAAAAACCCGACTTAACTGACCCTAAATTACGTGCTAAATTAGCTAAAGGTATGGGCCATCATTATTACGGTGAGCCTGCTTGGCCTAATGACTTATTATATATGTTTCCAGTTGTAATTCTTGGAACTATAGCTTGTGATGTTGGTTTAGCCATTTTAGAACCTTCAGTTATTGGTGAGCCTGCTAATCCTTTTGCAACACCACTAGAGATTTTACCTGAATGGTATTTTTTTCCTACATTTAACTTACTTAGAGTCATACCTAATAAATTAATTGGTGTTTTATCTATGGCATCTGTACCTGCTGGATTAATAACTGTACCTTTTATTGAAAGCGTCAATAAATTTCAAAATCCTTTTCGTAGACCTGTTGCAACATCTGTATTTTTAGTTGGAACAGCTATAAGCATTTGGCTTGGAATCGGGGCTACAATGCCTCTATCAAAAGCTCTTACTTTAGGGGTATTTTAAATTAAAGCAAAAATACATAATTAAATATACAAACAACTAGTCATTATATATAATATAAGACTAGTTGTATTATACACAAAATATTACTTCACAGAAACTTTGGCTCCTACTTCTTCTAATTTAGCCTTAGTATTTTCAGCCTCTTCTTTAGAAACACCTTCTTTTAAAGATTTTGGTGTTGATTCTACTAAATCCTTAGCCTCTTTTAATCCCAATCCTGTTAAAGAACGTACAACTTTCAGTATAGCTATTTTTTTTGCAGCTGGCACTTCATCCAATACAACATCAAATTCTGTCTTCTCTTCCTCAACTGCATTATTGCTAGCACTCTCAGAATTTGGCATGACAACCATGCCACTAGATTGAGTTACTGATGCATCAACATCAAAAGTATTTTCAATTTGTTTAACTAATTCAGCAGCTTCTAGTAGAGTTAATAACTTTAATTCCTCTATGATACTTTCTATTTTAGTAGACATAAAAATCAAAATATAATAATAACTAATAAATACAATAAACTTTTTTTCTAAAATTACTAATTGTCTTTTAGCGAATTAATATCTATAGGTATAGATGGACCCATTGTACTAGATAAATACATTGACTTCCAGTACTTACCTTTAGAACCAGCTGGACGATTTTTATCAACAGATTCTTGAATAGCTTTAAGATTAAGGTTTAAATCATCCACAGAGAAACTGATTTTCCCTATAGGTATATGAATAATACCTGTACGATCAACTCGATACTCTAACTTACCCTTCTTAAATTCCTGAATTGATGACTTTAAATCATTGCTTACTGTACCTGCTTTAGGAGAAGGCATTAAGCCCTTGGGACCTAATATTTTACCTAACTTAGCTATTAATAACATTACATCTGGTGTAGCTATTAATTTATCAAAATCCAAACGACCTTGAAATATTTCATCAATCAAATCTTCAGAACCTACTATATCAGCACCTACTTCGAGAGCCTCAGCTATTTTTTCTCCTTTAGTAATAACTGCTATTTTTATTTCTTTTCCCGTTCCTTTCGGTAAAACCACTGTTGATCTTAACTGTTGATCGGAGTATTTAGGATCTAAGCCTAAAACTGCATGAATTTCAACCGTTTCAACAAAATTCACCGTTGAAAAAGATTTAATTAAAGAAAGAGCTTCTAAAGGAGAATAAAATTTAGACTTATCTACTTTTTGAGCTATTTGCTGAAAACGACGTGAATATTTACGCATTATTATAATTTTACACTTCTTATCTTATTAAATTATTAATTAATTACCCTAATACCCATACTGTTAGCAGTACCAGATACTATAGACATTGCTTTTTGTACATCATTAGTATTCAAATCTTGCAGCTTTGTTTCAGCGATTTCTTGAAGTTGTTTCAAAGAAATTGATCCTACCTCTTGAGAATTTGGTTGACTTGAACCTTTTTGAACCCCAGCTGCCTTTGCTATTAATACAGAAGCAGGAGGTGTTTTTAAAATAAATGTAAAACTTCTATCTTCATAAATAGAAATTTCAACTGGAATAACTAAACCCACTTTATCTGCTGTCTTAGCATTATACTCCTTGCAAAACATAACTATATTAGCACCATACTGACCTAAAGCAGGTCCTACTGGAGGAGCTGGTGTTGCCTTTCCTGCTGTTAATGCTAACTTAACAATACCTAGAATCTTTTTAGCCATACAACTTTGAATTTGTTAAATAAATATTTATATGAGTACCCTTCATTTAATTAATACCTAAAAATAGATATACAGGCTATTATATGCATTATTAAGTATTTTTCCAATACTTTAACTTTTATATATAATACATCTATCACGCCTTGAAGGACTTGAACCCTCGACATTAGGTTTTGGAAACCTACGTTCTACCAGCTGAACTAAAGGCGTACTAAGGTTAGTATAGCATTGAATCTTATATAAAAAAGTATATATTAATGTACTTATAGAATAAAATTTAAAGAATTATTAAGACAATCAAAATAATATTTATGCTCAACCCCAATTTAAACACAATTAAACTCAATAATAGTGAGTATAAACTATATTCACGACAATTAGTACTTAATTCTGTAGGAATAGAAGGACAAAAAAGACTAAAATCGGCCAAAATTTTATTTATTGGCGTTGGTGCACTAGCATCCTCTGCTCTCATTTATTTAGCAGCATCTGGAGTAGGATGCATAGGAATAATAGATAAAGATAAAGTAGTAGAATCTAATTTACATAGACAAGTAATATATAATTATGATTGTTTAAATCAACCTAAAGTTAATTCTGCAAAGAATATTATTAAAAATATTAATAATCTATGCGATGTTATTACATATAATGAAGAATTGTCTTCCTTTAACCATCTAGATATAATTAAGAAGTATGACCTTATAATAGACAGTTGTGACAATTTCGAAACACGATATCTAATTGATATCGCATGCTATAAATTACATAAAGTACATATTTATGGCGCTATACAAGAATTCGAAGGACAAGTGAGCGTATTTAACTATAAAAACGGACCTCGATATCAAGATATATATCCTCCATATTTAAATTTGCAAAATACTTCTTGTAATTCACTAGGTGTTTTAGGGATTGTTCCTGGAATAATAGGCATGTTACAAGCAACAGAAGCTATGAAAATTATTCTAGGAATAGGAAAGATTTTAAGTGGAGAACTTTTAATATATAGTAGCTTAAATACATCCTTCAAAAAAATCAATATTACACACGTAAATCCAGTAAGATTAAAATATAATAATATCAAGGACAATAAAACATCTAAAATCAATTCTTTGATAACAAAAATAACTACATTAAATTCATTAAAAAGTAAACAAAAAAATAAGTTTTTAATTATAGATCTAAGACAACCAAATGAATTTCACTTAAACCATATATCAAAATCAATCAATATACCTATAATAAATCTAAAATCAAAAAAAACTTTATCTTTCATTAAACAAAATTCTATAGATAAAAATATAATTATTTATTGTAGCAGATATGCCAGGTCTATTTTAGGCTCTAAAATATTAAGTCTATATAAAATTAACAATAGTATATTATTAGGTGAATTGAACGAATAGATAATTAAGAATATATCTAACAGTCAAATTATTAATTGCAAAATAAATACGTATCATATTTTTTACAGATTTTATATAATAGAACACAAACACAAAGGTATAAAAATTATGACAAAAGATATTAATATTATTCTAAAAAAAAATTATAAACCATTAGGAGAAAGTGGAGACTTAAAAATAGTAGCTAAAGGATTTGCAAGAAATTATTTAATCCCTAAAGATATTGCAGAAATAGCCACTAAAGGAAAAATAAAACACTGTATGATGCTAAAAAGCATAGAGAATAGAAAACTTGAAGAGAAACAATTAAATGCTATTAAAATTCAAAAAAATTTAGAACAGGTCTACAAAATTAAACTAAGAAAAAAAGTAAGTAGCCAAAAAAATGAGAATATTTTTGGCAGTGTTGCAGACAAAGAAATTATTGAACAAATTTTTCATGCAACAGGTATAGAAGTAGAGAAAAAACAACTAATTATTCCTAGTATCAAAAATATCGGCAGCTATAAAATTCAAATAAATATTACAAATAATGTACAAGCTAATTTAACTTTACAAATATTACCTGAAAATATGTAGTTTAAACACTAAGTATTCCAATAAATAAACTTTAAATTTATGCCTACACACTATTAATAATCCATTTTTAGATAAAAAGATATCGCATACATATCAATTGATATAAAAATGGATAGTTTAGATATAGAACATATAAAATAAAAATAGATACAAAATATGTATAAAAAACATAAGTATTATGTTGGACCACATAATTGCTTAGCAGAAGAAATTTTACTAGGTAGTATGCTCATTTATCCTAATTTATTTCCGAAAATTTCAAAAATAGTTCAAATCGATTCTTTTTTTTTAGAATCACATCAAATTATTTATAGAAACCTTCTTTCTCTAAATAAAGAAAATAAATTAGATCTAATTAATCTTCTATATATACTATACGATCATAAACTTCTTAAATATATAGGCGGAATAACTAAAATAATAGATATGATGAAACAAAGTCAAATGTTTATCTCATCTATTAATATAAATATTTATGCTAAAGAATTGGTTGATATTATTAATGTAAACTATATCAAAAGGTTAATGATTCAATATGGATATAATATAATTCAACTAGCATTAATTAAAAAGCTACCAAGCTATTTATTATATAATAAAGCTGCATATTACTTAAACTTTACTGTTAATAAAATTCCCAAAGAAAATCTTGACGACTTTAAAGATCTAATAGGACAATTTTTACTTAAATCAACTGCAGAAGAAAACATCGTTAGTTATACTATAAAGTCCAAAAAGCTATCTTACGGTTTTAAGGAACTTGATAAACTCACTAATGGTTTATCCAATGGAGATTTGATAATCATAGCCGGACGTCCATCTATGGGCAAAACATCTTTTGCTATTAATATTGCGTATAATTTAATATCTAAATCTACTATCGGCCTTTGTATATTTAGCCTAGAAATGTCACGAAATCAGATTCTAAATAAATTAATATCCATAGCATCCAAAATTTCCACATCTAAAATCACATCAAATAATATTACTAAACATGAATGGAGTTTACTTAAAACTATATGTAAATTTTTTCTACGTCATGAAGTATATATTTATGATACACCTAATATATCTATTGACTATATAGTATACACATGTCAGATTTTAGCAAAAGATAATCATTCTATTCAAGTTATTATTATAGATTATTTACAACTTATACAAACAGAACAAAGGTACAATACAAACCGATCACAGGAATTAAGCTATATTACTAGAAAACTAAAAATATTAGCTCAACAATTGAATATACCTATAATTGTGTTATCTCAATTAAATCGTGGTATCGAAAATAGAATTAATAAAAAACCTTTATTATCTGATTTACGAGAAAGTGGTTGCATAGAATATAACAAGTTAATTAATATAGATAACATTAATTTAATACACTTTAAATATTTGTTTAAATACAAGCTATATAACTTGATCCATAAAACGTGTATAAGCAAAATTCATATCTCACATAAATATAATTATAAGTTGATATTAAATAATACTACTATTAGTACAACACATAACCATCTTTTATTATATAATAATCTATGGCTACCTCAAGACACCATATTAGAACAAAAATTAATTTATAAAGATATAAAAAAGAGTATTCAGTATATTCATACTCTTAATATTTATTTTTTCAAAAATTCACAAGTTTACGATATTAGTGTACCTAAATATAGATATTTTACAAGTAATAATATTATTGTGCATAATTCTATTGAACAGGATGCCGATATTGTTATGATTTTGTACAAGGACTCTATAGATAATCAAATATATGATTATGATAATTCTATTAATCTAGACATGACTATCTGTAAAAATCGTAATGGACCAACTGGCTTATGCAGCTTCTTATTTTATCCTAACAGTACATACTTTGAAGATTTAAAAGAAAAAAATTAGTTTTTCATTGTATTTTTTCGTTAATTTTGTTATTCTTATTTAGAGTGCCGGAATAGCTCAGTTGGTAGAGCAGTGGACTGAAAATCCTCGTGTCACCAGTTCAAATCTGGTTTCTGGCATTATCTTAATTAAGTAAAAAACCGTATAATTATACGGTTTTTTACTTGTTTAGTGTAGTGCTACGAAGATAGCATTTCTAACTTTTCTCCTAATAACACAATTACACTTCCTTCATCAGTAACATCAACAACTGCCCTATCACCCGCTTTAATTTTACCAGAAAGCACCTCTTCGGCTAAACTATCTTCTAACAATCTCATAACTGCTCTACGTAAAGGTCTAGCACCATAACTCGGGTTATATCCTTCGTCAACCAAGCGATTCTTAAATCTTTCTGTAACTTCTAATTCTATTTCTTGCTGTCTGATACGATCAAATACTTCTTTCAACATAATATCAGCTATTTCTCTAACCTCATCTTTAGTTAATTGTCTAAATACAATAATTTCATCTAAACGATTAAGAAATTCTGGTCTGAAATATTGCTTAAGTTCTTCATTTACAAGCGATTTAATTCTATTATACTGAGATTCTGTCTGTGACTCTCCTAACTCAAATCCTAAACTACCTCCACCTTTTTCAATGACTTTCGAACCTATATTTGATGTCATTATTAAAAGTGTATTTTTAAAATCAATTGTTCTACCTTTTGCATCAGTCAAACGACCATCTTCTAATATTTGTAACAGTAAATTAAATATATCTGGATGTGCTTTTTCTATTTCATCAAATAGAATAACTGTATATGGCCTTTTCCTTACAGCTTCAGTTAAGTAACCACCTTCACTATAACCTACATAGCCAGGAGGTGAACCTATTAATTTAGATACTGTATGACGTTCCATATATTCAGACATATCAAGTCTGACCATTGCTTCTTGAGCACCAAAGAAATATGAAGCTAATGCTTTTGTTAGTTCTGTTTTTCCTACACCAGTAGGTCCAGAAAAAATAAAGCTAGCAATTGGCCTGTTAGGATTTTTCAAGCCAACTCTAGCTCTCCTAATTGCACGAGAAACAGCTACTACAGCTTCATCCTGACCAATTATTCGGCTATGCAGTGTTTCTTCCATATGCATTAACTTTTCAGATTCACTCTTAGTTAGTTTTGTTACAGGTATACCTGTCCAAAAAGCAACTATCTCAGCTATATCTTCTTCTGTAACTACTGGATCTTCTATCTGTAAATCTGGCTCTGTTTTCTTACTTTGAGCAATAGCAGCTATTTGAGCTTTGATCTCCATCTCTCTTGTTCTATATTGTTCTGCTTTTTCATATTTTTGCGCTCTTATAGCTTCATCTTTTGTTTTTAGTACTGTTCTAAGTTCTTTATCCAATTCTCTAGCTGCAGGAGGCAATTGAGAATTTAATAATCTAACACGTGAACCTGCTTCATCTATTAAATCTATTGCTTTATCTGGCAGGAAACGATCTGATATATACTGATTTGCATACTTAGCAGCCGCTGCTAAAGCACCATCAGACATTTTTAATTGATGATGTTTTTCATATCTATCACGTAAACCGAACAATATTTCAATAGTCTCCTCAACACTCGGCTCACCAACTAATACTGGCTGAAATCGTCTTTCCAAAGCAGCATCTTTTTCTATATGTTTTCTATATTCTTCTAATGTTGTTGCTCCTATGCACTGCAATTCCCCTCTAGCCAAAGCTGGCTTTAATAAGTTAGCAGCATCAATAGCACCTTCTGCAGCACCTGCACCAATTAATGTATGAACTTCATCTATAACTAAAATAACATTATTAGCTGATTTGATTTCATCCATAATCCTTTTTAATCGCTCTTCAAATTCACCTCTATACTTAGTCCCAGCAACTAGCAAACCTACATCTAAAGTAACAACCAGTTTATCTTCTAAAATTACTGGTATATCACGATTTGCTATACGCTGAGCTAACCCTTCAGCAATAGCAGTTTTACCAACTCCAGGTTCACCTATAAGAACTGGATTATTTTTTGTTCTTCTACCTAAAATCTGTATTACTCTTTCAATCTCTTTTTGTCTACCGACTACAGGATCTAATACACCTTCTACAGCTAATTCAGTCAGATTCGACCCGAATTCTTCTAATGTTGGTGTCTTACTTCTTGCTTGCAGATTATTATTGCCATTTGTATTAGCTTCAGCATTATCTCCTAGCATTTGAATTACTTCTGTTCTTATAGAAGATACATTAACAGCTAGATTCTCTAAAACTCTTGCAGCTACACCCTCTCCTTCTCTCACTAATCCCATTAGAAGATGTTCTGTGCCAATATAATTATGACCCAACTGCCTAGCTTCTTCTAAAGATAATTCTAAAACGCGTTTTGCTCTCGGAGTAAAAGGTATTTCAACAGCTACAAAGCCTGAACCCCTGCCTATTATTTTTTCTACTTCTATTCTTGCATCTTTTAAATTTACATTCATAGATTTAAGAACTTGAGCGGCTATACCTGTGCCTTCACCTATCAAACCTAATAATATTTGTTCTGTACCAACAAAATTATGACCTAATCTCCTAGCCTCCTCTTGAGCTAGCATAATTACTTTTATAGCTTTTTCTGTAAAGCGTTCAAACATAATAAATAGAGCTAGAAATGAATTAAATTAATTACCTTTGATACTTATAGATAATAACATATATGTTATAATAACTTAATAGTATATATCAAATTCTTTTTGTCAAAAAAATATCTTAAACATATAATGCATTAAAAATTTATAATATAGATTATATAGTGTAAACCAACACTTAGCAAACTTCTAATTACATTTTTGACATAAGTCAATAATATCATATTTAAGAATAATAAATTATCACTAAAGTTATGATTGTATTGTTCAACCATTGACTAATGATACTTAAATTGCATACAATAAAAAAAATTTTATTTTTGCATTAATATTTATATGAAAATTAAACATAGTAATACTATTATACAAAGTGTAGAAAAAAAATTCATAAAAAACGAAATACCCTTCCTAGAAGTAGGTGACAGTATACAAATAAGTGTACTAATTAAAGAAGGCAGTAAAGAGCGCATACAAACATCAGAAGGTGTTATTATATCTATAAATAATAATAATCTAAACACAACTATAACTATTAGAAAAGTTCTGCAGAATATTGGCGTGGAACGTGTATACTTAATACATTCACCAAGAATTACCAACATAAAAATCATAAAGAAAGCAAAAGTAAGAAAAGCTAAACTATATTATTTACGAAGTAGATCTGGCAAAGCAACAAGACTAAAACAGAAATTCAACTAAACTATAAATACTATTCTTAATAAACTAAGTTATCACAAAGAATTCAAGGATATATAGCTCAGGCGGTTAGAGTATCACGTTGACGTCGTGAAAGTCACTGGTTCAAGTCCAGTTATATCCATCTATGTAATATGAAAAATTGCTTTTTAAATAAAAATTTGATACTATTGTTTTAGGGTCGGTGCCCGAGTGGTTAATGGGGGCGGACTGTAAATCCGCTGGCTTTGCCTACGTTGGTTCAAATCCAACCCGGCCCAATAATAAAAAATTAATTCATAGCCCTTATAGCTCAGTGGAAGAGTATCTTCTTGGTAAGAAGAAAGTCATGAGTTCAATTCTCATTAAGGGCTTTAATATATGCTATTAAGTAAAAGGTTTAACTGATATACTACTTTTTTGCACATGTTTTGCTATGCCTATCATTTGAGAATTACTTTTACCTGGAGCTACCATAGGGTAACAATTTTCTTCTTGTTTAACTTGACAATCTAAAACAACTGGTCCTTTATTTTTTAAAGTACTTTCTATTGCTACATTCAAATCTTTACGGTTTTTTAATTTAATTCCTTTGATTCCAAAAGATTTAGCTAAATTTACAAAATCAGGTGACCCTTTTTCCATATTAGAGTGTGAGTATCTTTCACCATAAAAAGCTTGCTGCCACTGTCTAACCATACCTTGCCACTTATTATTAATAATAATTACTTTAACAGGTAATTGATATTGAGCTATAGTGGCTAATTCTTGAATATTCATTTGAAAGCTTGCATCACCTGTAATACATATCACTTCTTTATCAGGATTAGCTACTTGTACTCCAATTGCTGCTGGTAAACCATAACCCATTGTACCTAAACCTGCACTTGACATCCAATGACGAGGTAATACATTAATAAACTGTGCTGCCCACATTTGATGTTGGCCAACGTCAGTTGTAAAATAAGCTTCCTTACTTAACTGAGATACTTGTGAAATAATTTCCTGCGGGGACAAATAATCTACAGTTTTAGGTATTAATAAAGGGTACTGTTGTTTCCATATATTAATCCTTTCATTCCATGATCTTGTTTGCTCTATGACGTGCGCTATTTTATTTACTTGAATATATTTTAAAACTTGACTTAAAATATTTTTGACATCTCCTACTATAGCTATTTGTGGGATTCTATTTTTACCTAATTCAGCAGCATCAATATCTATATGTATTACTTGTGCATTACATGCAAACTCATCTAATTTACCTGTAACTCTATCATCAAAACGTGCGCCTAAAGCTATTAATAAATCACATTCACTAACTGCATAATTAGCATAAGCTGTTCCATGCATTCCTAGCATTCCTAACGCAAGTTTATGATTCTCATCTATAATACCTTTGCCCATCAATGTAGTCGTTATAGGTATTTTAAAGTGATTAGCTATTTCTAAAACTTCTTGATGAGCTTGCGAGATTATAGCTCCTCCACCAATATATAATAAAGGTTGACTTGATTGAAGTAATAAATTAATGATTTTAGCTATTTCTTGACTTTTAGCTGCTACAAAAGGTCTACAACCAGGTAATTTAATACTTTTTGGCTCAACTGGTTCATAACAAAATTTCTCTAAACCTACATCTTTCGGTATATCAATTAATACTGGGCCGGGACGACCATGAGTAGATATATAAAAAGCTTCAGCTACTATACGAGACATATCTCGTGGATCTCGAACTACATATGAATGTTTAACTATTGGTAAAGTAATTCCAAAAATGTCAACTTCTTGGAAAGCATCAGTACCCATAAAAGGCCTTGCAACTTGTCCTGTAATTAAAACTAAGGGTACTGAATCCATTTGTGCAGTAGCTATACCTGTAACTAGATTTGTTGCACCTGGACCAGATGTTGCAAAACACACACCTATTTTCCCTGTGGATCTAGCATACCCATCTGCTGCGTGACAAGCTCCTTGCTCATGTCTAGATAAAATATGTTTAATCAAACCTTTTTGTTCCCATAAGTATAATTCATCATATATCGGTAATATAGCACCACCCGGATAGCCAAAAATATAGTCAACATTATGTCTAACTAAACTATCCATTAAAGCAAAAGAGCCTGTAGATTGACGATCAATATTTATATCTTCCATAAGTAAAAAATTCTAAATAGGTATTTATTAAATTAATAAAAGAAAGTAAAAAAGAGAGACTAGTAACTATATATATATTATATATGTTCAATTTTTATTATTTTTTTCTTATTATTTTTTAATTCATATCTAACATAAGCCTTAATACTATATATATAAAGTATAGTACAGCTAGATTTAAGAGAATAATGAATACAAGTTTTTTTTTGTTGTCTAATGACTTAAAAACAGGTTGAAAAGTCGTCAAGAAAAACCCTATAAATACACCTAGTAAAAATCTAGGGAATTTAAGAATATTATTCCAAAATGTCTGCATATTGTCTTGTGATATTTACTGATTCTTTTGTAAGATAAAATAGTGTATGATAGTACTCTTGTGAATTTTTTGTTACCTACTATACTATATAATTAAATATGTTAACAGATTTGAATCGTGTACAAGTTTTAAGTGAAGCCTTACCATTTATACAAAAATTTTCCGGCCGTACTATTGTTATTAAGTATGGAGGAGCAGCTATGAAGAATGATTTGCTAAAAAATAAATTTATAGAAGATATTCTATTTCTATCTTATATAGGCATCAAACTTATATTAGTTCATGGCGGTGGCCCTATGATTAATACTTGGTTAAAAAAAGTCAATATCAAATCTCATTTTTATAATGGTATACGTGTCACGGATAAAGAAACTATGGAGATAGTGGAAATGGTTTTAGTTGGAAAAATTAATAAGGAGTTAGTTACTTTATTAAACAAAAAGCAAGGTTCTGCTATTGGTTTATCAGGTAAAGATGGAAATCTAATTGTCGCATCACAATTATTTAATGATCCTAATAATTTAGTTGGTACTGTAAAACAAGTAAATGTTAGGATCCTAAAGCTTTTGTTAGATTCAGGCTATATACCTATTGTTTCTAGTGTAGCTGCAGATGAATGTGGTCAATCTTATAATATTAACGCCGACACAGTGGCAGGTGCACTTGCTGATGCTATACAAGCAGAAAAATTAATTTTGTTGACAGATACTTTAGGCATAATGCGTAATCCGTCTAAGCCTGAAACGTTAGAAAAACATTTAACTATTGATCAAGTTAAAAAATTAGTCGATCAACAAATAGTAATGGGTGGTATGATTCCTAAAGTGGATTGTTGCATTAAAGCTTTGCAGGGAAATGTGAAATCAGCACATATTATTGATGGAAGAGTTGAGCATGCTTTGTTATTAGAGATATTAACAATGGATGGAATAGGTTCGATGATCACATCATGAAGTATGATTTTAATAAAGTTGTTGATTTTTTTGATTAGTGTTATATTAATAGAGGGCTCAGTAGCTCAGTCGGTTAGAGCAGGGGACTCATAAGCCCAAGGTCGCAGGTTCAAGTCCCGCCTGAGCCATATATATAGTTATTTCTAATTGGAGAGGTGGCTGAGTGGTCGAAAGCGGCAGATTGCTAATCTGTTGTATGTTTTATTCATACCGAGGGTTCGAATCCCTTCTTCTCCTTGTTAAGATAAATTCTTATTTGACAAACCTAAATATAATATGACACAATCAAGTTAAGTGTATTGGGATTGTAGTTCAACTGGTTAGAGCACCGCCCTGTCACGGCGGAAGTTGCGGGTTCGAATCCCGTCAGTCCCGTACTCTCAATTATTAGTTAACGCTGAATTGTTTATTTGGTACAGGTGTGTATTCATTGATAATTTGTCTAAATTCTCCACCATCTATAGTTTCTTTCTCGATAAGTAAGTCAACTAGTCGATCAATGACTACTCTATTTTCACGTATAATATTTACTGCTTTCTGATGACACTCTCTTACAATAGATTGAATTTGTTGATCTATCTTAATTGCAATTTCATCTGAGTAATCTGATGTATTAGCCATGCCTCTTCCTAAAAAAGGATTAGATTCTTCACTTTCTAAAGATAAAGGTCCAATGTTAGACATGCCAAATCGTGTCACCATTTGTCTGGCCATAGAGGTAACTTGTTGTAGATCATTGCTAGCACCTGTAGTTACTTCTGCATCTCCAAAAACTACTTCTTCAGCTGCACGTCCACCTAAAGCTCCCATAATTTTGCATAATATTTGTGATCTAGAAATTAAGCTAGGATCTTCAGATGGTGTAAACCATGTCAGACCTCTAGCTTGTCCTCTTGGAATTAATGTAACTTTTTGTACAGGATCGTGATCTTGAAGTAATGTTCCTACAACAGCATGTCCAATCTCATGATATGCTATTAATCTTTTACTTTTGCTGTCTACTAATGGTGTTCCTTCCATGCCAGCAACTACTCTATCGATAGATGAATCAATCTCATTTAATGTAATACTTAATTTTCGTCTGCGAGCTGTCAGTATAGCGGCTTCATTTAGTAGGTTTGCTAAATCTGCTCCAGAAAAGCCAGGTGTTCTTCTTGCTATCGTATCTAAAGACACAAAACTATCAATTTTTTTATTACGTGCATGTACTTGTAAGATAGCTAATCTTCCTTTGAAATCGGGCACTTCGACAGACACTTGTCTGTCAAAACGACCTGGTCTTAATAAGGCAGAATCTAAAATATCAGCTCTATTAGTAGCTGCAATTACTATAATGCCCGTATTGCCTTCAAACCCATCCATTTCAGTCAGTAGTTGATTTAATGTTTGTTCTCTTTCATCATTTCCACCACCTATCCCAGTTCCTCTCTGTCTACCAACAGCATCAATTTCATCAATAAATACAATACACGGTGCATTTTCTTTTGCCTTTTTAAATAAGTCTCTAACTCTCGATGCACCTACACCAACAAACATTTCAACAAACTCAGATCCTGAAATACTAAAAAAAGGAACGTTAGCTTCACCTGCAATAGCCTTTGCTAGTAGTGTCTTACCTGTGCCAGGAGGGCCAACTAGCAGCACACCTTTAGGTATTTTTGCACCTACTGCTGTAAAGCATTCAGGTTGTTTAAGAAAAGTTACTACCTCTTCAAATTCTTCCTTTGCTTCGTCAATACCTGCAACATCATCAAATATTACTCCGGTTTTAGCTTCCATTTGAAATAAGGCTTTAGATTTGCCAAATGACATAGCTTGTCCAGGACCTCCAGCTCCTCCATTGGATCTTCTGAATAATAGAGCAAGCCCACCTATTAAAAATAATGGAAATAGAAGATTGCCTAACAGATTCCATAAAGCGCTTGTATTTCTTGTTGGGTGAGCATTGAGATCAATATTCGCTTTTCTTAGTTTAGTAACTAATTCAGGTGCACTGGCTGGTAACTCAACTCTTATTTTTTGTACTCGATTGCCTAATTCAGGACCAACAGCTTCTATTATTGCTGTATGATTATTGTCGTACATATCAACTCTTTTAACCCAGCCCATATCTAAATATTCTAAAAAACGTCCATAAGTCATTCTTGAGCTAGCGATATTAGTATTTAATTCGCTTGTGGTTGGAGCAAGAAAACCTTGCCATAAAAAAAAACTGACTACCAGTATAGGTAGAGACCATAGTAAGAAAGTTTTCCAAGATAATTTCATAATAGATTTGCCTTATATATTGTGTCGTATCAAATAAGTTTGACTTTTAATAGTTGTTAAAACTCTTTACATGAATGTAACATTTTTAAGATTTTGTCGGCAACTAAAATGCCTTAAATGTCTTTTTATTGAATTTTATCTTTACATAAGTTTATTTTTTTATTTTCTTTATTATATCTGCTATATTCTAATGTATATAGTTATCCAGTGTTAATTTATTAATATTATGATTAAAAAAGGTTCAGTAGTTAAAATTTTAAGAAAAGAGTCTTACTGGTATCAAGATACAGGGACTGTAGTAAAGGTAGAAACAGATATTAAGTATCCTGTTTTAGTTCGTTTTTCTAAGGAAACTTATAGTGGAGTTATTAGTAATAATTTTGCTCAGGATGAAGTAATGGTTGTCAATTAAAAATAGGTAAAAAAGCATTACAGTGTAATGCTTTTTGTATTAATTACCTAATGTTGCCCAATCTACATCTACATTTTCTAAAATTAATGATGAATTATATATTTGTAAAATAATAAGTAAAAATAAGAAAAATAATAGCATAAATACTGCCATAATAGGTGTTGTGCCCCAACCTGGTGCAACTTTACCATACTCTGAATTTAAAGGTCTTAATATTTCTCCAAGTCTAGTTCTTAAAGCCATGGTATTTTATAGTTTTTTTAATCAGTAATATTTATAATATATTATAGAAATAAATTTATTCTATTTGTATTTAATATATGGAAACTGCAACAGTTCTTAGTATTTTCATTTCTAGTCTGTTACTAGGGATCACAGTATATTCTATATACACTGCTTTTGGACCTGTCTCTAAAGAATTACGAGATCCATTTGAGGAACATGAAGAATAATCATACTGCATGTTTTTATTAGTGTAATTTTTTGATTTAATTAGTTAATCAAAAATTTTGTATTATCGCTCTCAACATACAATTTAAATTGAGAGCGATATAAAACAATATTACTTTATATTATTTTGCAATTCTTGGTGGGTCTCTGAAAAAAATAGCAAAAAATATTACCATTAAAGTACCTACTAATAGAAATACATAAACTAGTGCTTCCATTTATACTTTTCCTTGTATTTATACGTTTTAATTTATTTTACACTGCGCCTTGTTTTTTACTGCTTCTATCACCTAATTTTTGGAAAGCTCCAAATTCTACTTGCTCTGTGACTTCTGCTCCTATACCTGCAAAAACATCTCTAAATATAGTTCTAGATCCATGCCATAAATGGCCAAAAAAGAAGATTAAGGCAAAATTTGCATGTCCAAATGTGAACCAGCCTCTTGGGCTACTACGAAATACGCCGTCCGATTCTAGGGTAGTTCTATCGAATTCAAAAACCTCACCTAATTGTGCTTTACGTGCATATTTTTTTACACTAGGTGCATCATTGAAGACTTTTCCGTTCAATTTACCCCCATAAAAATTCACTGTTACTCCTACTTGCTCAATACTATATTTAGATTCAGCTCTTCTGAATGGTATGTCTGCCCTTATAATGCCATCTTTATCGACTAAAATTACAGGAAAAGTTTCGAAGAATGCAGGCATACGTCGAACAGTTAGTTCTCTACCTTCTTTGTCTTGAAAGATAGGGTGTCCTAACCATGCTTCTGCAATACCATCGCCTTTATCCATAGGTCCAGCTCTAAAAAGACCTCCTTTCGCAGGGTTATTTCCAATGTAATCATAAAAAGCTAATTTATCAGGTATTTTCGACCATGCTTCTTCAGCTGTGGTCCCCTCATTTAATGAGTTTTCTACCCTTCTTTCAATTTCTTGTTGAAAGTAACCGCTATCCCATTGATATCTGGTAGGTCCAAATAGTTCCAATGGTGTTGTAGCTGACCCATACCACATAGTTCCACACGTTACAAATGCGCTAAAAAAGACAGCAGAAATACTACTTGATAGTACAGTTTCTATATTACCCATTCTCAATGCCCGGTACAGTCTTTGTGGTGGTCTAACTGTTAAATGAAATAGTCCTGCTAATATTCCAACTGTTCCTGCTGCTATATGATGAGAGGCAATTCCGCTGGGGTTAAAAGGATTAAATCCATCTGGACCCCATGCAGGTGCAACAGGTTGTACTTTTCCTGTTATTCCATATGCATCTGATACCCATATACCAGGCCCAAATAAGCCTGTTGCATGGAAAGCACCAAACCCAAAGCATAATAAGCTTGAAAGTAGTAAATGTATACCAAAAATTTTTGGTAAGTCTAGTGCAGGTTCGCCTGTTCGAGGATCTCTAAATAGCTCTAAATCCCAGTAGACCCAGTGCCATATAGATGCTAAAAAAAGCATTCCAGATAGAACAATGTGTGTGATAGCGACACCTTCAAAACTCCATAAGCCAGGATTAGATACACTTTCACCTGTAATACTCCAACCTCCCCAAGAGTCTGTTACACCTAATCTTGCCATGAAAGGCATAACGAACATTCCTTGTCTCCACATTGGGTTTAATACAGGATCAGATGGATCAAAAACTGCTAATTCATATAATGCCATAGAACCTGCCCATCCTGCTACTAAAGCAGTATGCATAAGATGAACAGAAATTAATCGTCCTGGATCATTTAAAACAACTGTGTGTACACGGTACCAAGGTAGTCCCATTGAACTACATTCCTCCTAAAACTATTCGTTAACAACGTGCTTTTCTTACGATATGTATGTTAAAAATCTATATTTTATTATAACATTTCTCTGTAATTTAAAGTACAATTTAGTATGATTTATATGAAATTACTTGTCTAGTGTAGTAAAAGCAAATTAAGCAAATTAAGCTCAATATAGCTAAATTATCTAATATATTTAAGTTCATCCAAATATTATGTATATAGTAAATAGGATTTTGTATATATGCGTATCGAATACTTTCTATTGCATATGTCAGAGGATTCAAGCTTGCTAAAATTTGTAACCAAGAAGGCATAAATGATAAAGGTGCTAATGCTGTACTTGAAAATAAAGTAGGTAGATTTATAATAAAAATTAGAGCTAAAAATTCTATATGTCCAGGTAAAATAAAACCTAAACAAATACTAAGACTAGCTATACTGAGTGTAATTAATGTAATAATTAATAAAATTACAAGTAAATTTGACATATATATTATATGTTTTGCAGTTACCATACTAAATAAAATTATACTTAAGGTTTGTATTACAGTGACAGTAGTAATAAAGCATATAGATGAGAAGAGTAAACAATCTCGAGAGATTATTGGTGATACTAGTATACGGTTTAGAAATCCAAATTCTCTATCAAACATCATAGGTAAGCCAGCATTAATTGCGCCACTAAAAGAAGTAAATACAATAATTCCTGGACTTAAAAAAACATTGTATTTTAGGTTAGTAATAAAAAAGCCTATAGGAGCGTTTTGGAAAAGAGATCCAAATAATATTAACCATAATAAAGGTTGCATAATTCCAGAGATAAGTAACGCAGGTCTCCTTTTGGCTTGTATACATAAGCGTTTAGTTAATACATGAACTTCATTATGCTTATATAAATGATTCATATTTTGACTTATTGTAGAAACAGGTTGTAATTTCATTAATTAGTTGTATATATTATTTTAATGGTATTTAATCTTATATTAATTTTGTAAATTTATTTCAAAAATCTGTGATCTGAATTCTATGAATTTATACTACTTTATATGTTAAAATATATTTTTCTATTATATATTAATTAATTTTATGATTTAATAGTTTTTAAAATAAAGTAAAATTAGTAGCTTTATTTATAAGAATATTTATTTATTTTAGGAGACAAAGGTATGACAGATTTTGTAGTAACATTAATAACAGAAGGCGTAGAAAATGTAGAAGATGCAGTACATAAGATTAATTGTCCAGATGATTCTATAATATTAGATGTAGCAGAAGAGGAAGGTATTGATTTACCTTATTCGTGTCGTTCAGGTTCTTGCTCTACCTGTGCAGGTTTACTAGTAGAAGGTGAAATTTCACAGGAAGATCAGTCGTTTTTAGATGACGAACAAGAAGAAAAAGGTTGTGTATTAACTTGTATTGCCTACCCTTTGTCTGATTGTACAATTAAAACACATCAAGAAGAAGAATTATTTTAATCTGTTTAATTGTTCATAAAGTGAGAATATTTTAATGTTCTCACTTTTTATATTTTTTTAGTAGTTAGAGTTTTACTTCAATGTCAACACCGGCATGTATATTGAGTTTCATTAGTAAATCGATAGTTTGTGAAGATGGTTCACATATGTCTATTATTTTTGTGTGTGTTCTAATCTCAAAGTGTTCGCGAGAATCTTTATCTACATGTGGAGATCTTAAAAGACAGTAGATTCTACGCTTAGTAGGCATGGGGATAGGGCCGATAGTTTTTGCTTGAGTTCTACTGGCAGTTTGAATTATTTCTTGGCAGGATTCATTAAGAATGTTATAATTATAAGCTTTAAGCTTAATTCTAATTTTATTTTCTATAGACATTTAATATTGTTATTTGTTATTTAAGTATTTTAGATACAACACCAGCTCCTACTGTTCTACCACCTTCACGAATAGCAAATCTCATACCTTGCTCAATAGCAATAGGATTAATTAATTCTGCACTCATTTTGATTCTATCTCCGGGCATAACCATTTCCGCTTCAGAACCATCATCAGCTGTAAATTGTTTAATAGTTCCTGTTACATCAGTTGTTCTTACATAAAATTGAGGACGATATCCTGAAAAGAATGGTGTATGCCTTCCCCCTTCTTCTTTGGTTAAAATATAAACTTCAGCTTCAAATTGTGTATGAGGTGTAATAGTGCCTGGTTGTGCTAAAACCATACCCCTTTCGATATCTTTTTTTTGCACGCCGCGTAACAAAATTCCTATATTATCTCCGGCCATACCTTCATCAAGAGTTTTTTGAAACATTTCTAAACCAGTAATTGTAGTTGTAGTTGTTTCTTTTAGACCTACTATTTCAATACTATCTCCTACTTTAATAATACCTCTTTCGATCCTTCCAGTAGCTACAGTACCTCGTCCCGTTATTGAAAATACATCTTCTACTGCCATTAAGAAGGTTTTTTCTACATCTCTTACTGGAGTCGGTATATATTCATCTACAGCGTCCATTAAAATATGTATTTTATCGACCCAATCATCTTCTCCTCTTTGTATAGATTCATTAGTGTTAACTGCTTGTAATGCTAGTAAGGCAGATCCACAAACAAACGGTATATCATCTCCAGGAAAATCATATTGTGTTAGTAATTCGCGTACTTCTAATTCTACTAGATCTAATAATTCTTGATCATCTACTTGATCTTCTTTATTCAAGAAAACTACTATATTTGGTACACCAACCTGCTTTGCTAATAGTATATGCTCCCTAGTTTGTGGCATAGGTCCATCTGCTGCGGACACTACTAATATGGCTCCATCCATTTGTGCAGCTCCAGTAATCATATTCTTGACATAATCTGCATGTCCAGGACAGTCAACATGCGCATAATGTCTATTATCTGTTTCATATTCAACATGTGCTGTATTTATTGTTATTCCTCTTGCTTTCTCTTCTGGAGCAGCATCGATCTCATCAAATTTTTTTGCTTTTGTGTTGCTAGCCGCTGCAAGTGTTGCAGAAATAGCTGCTGTTAATGTTGTTTTACCATGATCTACATGGCCGATGGTGCCTATATTTACATGAGGTTTTTTTCTTTCAAACTTTTCTCTTGCCATTGTAATTTTATCCTTGTTATCTATATTTAATAACGATAGTGAGCAAATGCTTTATTTGCTTCTGCCATTCTATGAGTTTCTTCTTTTTTTCTAATAGAATTGCCGCTTTCATTGTAAGCGTCTATTATCTCATTGGCTAACTTAATAGCCATATTTTTGCCAGATCTTTCACTAGCAAATTTTGTTATCCATTTTAAAGCAAGATTAGTGCCTCGATAAGCTCGAACTTCAATAGGTACTTGATATGTTGATCCACCAACTCTTCGTGCCTTCACTTCAACTAGAGGAGTTATATTACGAATGGCTTTTTCTAAAACTTCTAATGGTTCATAAGATGTTTTATTGTCAATAATTTCTAAAGCTTCATAAATTATTTTTTGTGCCAAGCTTTTTTTTCCATGTTTAAGAATTCTAGATACAAGCATACTTATAAGTTTGCTATTATATATTGGATCAGGCGTTATGATTCTTCTTTTTGCTGTATTACGACGAGACATATAGTAAAGAGTTAGATAATTTTTATTTTAAGTTTTTGGTCTTTTGGTACCATATTTTGACCTACTTTTTTGCCTATCTTTTACCCCTGATGCATCTAAAGTTCCTCGAACTACATGATATCTTACGCCAGGTAAATCTTTAACACGTCCTCCTCGGATTAATACTACAGAATGTTCTTGAATATTGTGTCCGATACCTGGTATATATGCTGTAACTTCGAATCCAGATGTAAGTCTTACTCTAGCTACTTTGCGTAAAGCAGAATTAGGTTTTTTAGGTGTTGTTGTATAGACTCTTGTGCATACTCCTCGTCTTTGAGGGCATGCTTTCAGCGCAGGAGATTTAGTTTTATTTTCGGATTGCTTTCTTTCTGATCTAACTAGTTGTTGAATCGTTGGCATTATATATTTAATATATTCATATTTGGTTGAATATTCTTTATATTATAAAGATTGTATGATACCCTGTCAAACCTCATAACTATACACATCTTTATAAAATAAATATGTGAATATAATATTATTTTAGTTTGTATTTACGCATAAACCTTTCTACTCTTCCTTCAGTATCTATAATTCTTTGAGATCCTGTAAAAAAAGGGTGATTACCTGACCAAATATCAACATGTAATTCAGGTTTAGTCGATCCTACTGTCATAATTGCTTTGCCATCGCAATATACTTTAGATTCAGAATACCATTTTGGGTGTATATTCGTTTTTGCCATAATATTATAATTTATATAAATTAAAAAAAATTAACGTTTTGAGTATTGTGGTGCTTTTCGAGCTTTTCTTAAACCATATTTTTTTCTTTCTTTAGTTCTAGCATCTCTTGTTAAAAAACCTTCTGATTTTAGGGTTGTGCGATTTTCAGGATTAACTCTACATAATGCGCGTGCTAGCCCTAATCGTATTGCATCTGCTTGTCCAGTTAAACCTCCCCCTTCTGCTTTTACATGAATATCATATTCTTTATTTAAACCTAGTACTTTTAGTGGAGAACAAGAAATGCGTATATAGTTAGGGCTAAATTGTAAATATGATTCTCCAGGTAATCCATTAATAATAAGTTTACCAGAACCAGGGATTAATTTAACACGCGCTATAGATGTTTTGCGTCTACCAGTACCAAAATAATGTGCTTTGGTTATTGAATCTGTTATAGTCATACTTGTATTATTTCACTAAAATTTGTTCAGGTTGCTGAGCACTATGTGGATGAGTTTTACTTCTATATACTTTAAGTCTATTAAATAGTTGTTTACCTAAAGAGTTTTTGGGTAACATACCTTTAATAGATTTTTCGATAATTCTTTCAGGTAATCTATTTTGTAGAGTGGTAAAGTTTTCTACTTTTAAACCACCAGGATAACCTGAATGTCTTTTATATAATTTTTGCTTATCTTTCTTGCCTGTTATTATAATATTTTCTGCATTAATTACAATAACATAAGCATTATTTATTATATGTGGCATATAATTAGTTTTATTTTTTCCTCGTAAAATAGTTGCGACTTCAGTGCTTAAACGTCCTAAGTTTTTATTGTATGCATCAACTATATACCATTTATTTTGATTATCTTTTATAGATGTTATATATGTTTTATTCATGTAGATGGTTTATATTATATATAGTTATTTATTCATATTTTTTCTCTTTGAGGTAAACTTATCCCAAGTTTATCGTGCAATGCCTCAATTACTTCATCAGCAGATTTTTGTCCAAAATTTTTTATTTCTAATAATTCTTCTTGTGAATAATCTAGTAAATCTGATATAGAGTGAATGTGAGCTCTTTTTAGACAATTGTATGCACGTACAGATAATTGCAATTCTTCAATAGGTACAGAGTTAATGATTTGTTCTTGTGAAATATAATTCTCTTTCTTAGCTTCAAAATTAATATTTTTTAATGGATGAAATAAATCTGTCAGTACATTAGCTCCTTGACTTATTGCTTCTTGTGGAGATAAACTACCGTTTGTCCATATTTCAAGATATAACTTCTCTTGTATTAAATTTGAATTTATCCTTTTCTCTTCTACGGTATAATTAAATTTTGTAGCGGGCATAAATACAGAGTCTATTTGCAAAAAGTCTATTGATTTGTTATCTATGCCTTTTTCTACTAATTTATATCCACTTCCTTGTTCTATACGGAATTCCATTTCAAAAATGGTATTATTACATATCGTGGCTATATACTGTTTAGGATCTATGATTTTTATATCAGGTGGTAATTCAAATAGTCCGGCTGTTACAATAGCAGGTCCTTGTATTCGAAGTCTACCTATTTGAGGTTCTTTATTGTAACTTTTTAGTACGACTTCTTTAAGGTTAAGTAAGATTTCTAATACATCTTCACGTACACCTGTAATAGTAGAAAATTCATGATTTACTCCAGCGATTCTTACCGCCACGATAGCTGTTCCCTGTAAATCTGATAAAATTGTTCTCCTTAAAGAATTACCGACTGTAATACCTTGTCCTTGTTTTAAAGGTTCTAATACGAAATGCCCGTATTGTGCTCGTGCACCGGATGTTTTTGACTCTACGCATTCTATATGAAAATGAGCCATGTAGTAGAATTATGTTGTTCAGATTTTTTATATAAACAGACTATTAAGCTTAATATTTTACCTCAAAATGATTTATACTCTTCTTTTCTTAGGTGGTCTACATCCATTGTGTGGTACTGGAGTTATATCTTTAATTAAAGTTATAATTATGCCAGTAGCTTCTAGTGCTCTAATTGCAGTCTCACGTCCAGCACCTGGGCCATTAACAAGTACCTCAGTTTGTTTCATTCCTTGTTCTATAGCTTGCTTGGCGGCTTTTTCTGCTGCAATTTGAGCTGCAAAAGGTGTGCTTTTCTTAGCACCTTTAAAACCACTTCCTCCGGATGATGACCATGAAATAGTTTCACCAGAAATATCTGTAATAGTTATAATAGTATTGTTGAAAGTTGATTTTATATGTGCAATACCATTAACTACTTGTTTTTTTTGTTTATTTGATCTTTTTTTTCCTTGTTTAGCCATGGTTTATCTTATAGTTCTTAATAATGGTTATTTTATTTACGATTAGCTCTTTTTTTACTGTTTCTTTTAGTTCTCGCATTAGTTCTTGTTCTTTGTCCTCTTAAAGGTAAATTATTTCTATGTCTTCTTCCTCTATAGCTTCCAATATCTATTAGTCTTTTTATATTAATTGATTCTAATCTTTTAAGATCTCCCTCTATTTGGTATTGTTCGGTTAATACTTGTCGTATAGATACTATTTCTTGATCATTAAGATCCTTTATAATAGTATCAGGATTAATTTGGGTTTTTTCTATAATTTCTTGAGAACGTGATATGCCAATACCATATATGTAAGTTAAACCTATTTCTATTCTTTTGTTTTTAGGTAAATCTACCCCTGCTATTCTAGCCATGTTAATTTTATCCTTGTCTTTGTTTATGTTTTGTATTTATACAAATAACCATAACACGTCTGTGTCTACGTATAATTCGACATTTATCGCATATTTTCTTTACAGATGGTCTAACTTTCATGTTCTATGATAATTAATTTATTTTGATTATGTAAATTTAAAACTTACTCCATCATATTATCATATTGTTGTGATATAATATATGTTTGAATTTGTTTTGCTGTATCTATAGCTACACCCACAAGAATTAGAAGAGATGTTGCACCAAATCCTTGGAAAGATTTATTATTTGTGATTATTGATACACATGGAGGTATTAGTGCTATTATAAAAAGAAAAATAGCACCAAGAAAAGTAAGCTTGTTTAAAATATAGTTCAAATATTTTGTAGTGTCTATTCCTGGTCTGATACCAGGTATACTAGCCCCCATCTTTTTTAGATTTTTAGCTATATCTATAGGATTTAAAATTAAAGATGAATAGAAATAACTAAAACTTATAATTAATAAACAATATAATGGTAGGTATAATAAACTAGAGGGTATGAATAATACAAGAATACGTTGTAATATAGAGTTACTAGTTGCTTGTAATAAATAAGGAGGTAATGCAATAGCTGCAGAGGCAAAAATAATAGGCATTACACCTCCTTGATTAATTTTCAATGGTATATAGCTTTGTGGATTTAATTTACTTGTTTTACTTAATTGCTTTGCTGAGACAATTGAAATTTTTCTTTTGCCCTCTTGGATTGCTATTGTGCTAATTAATATAAATAAAAAAAATATTATTAATATAAATAAACTAATAGTATTGGCACTATTATTGAAATTAATTTGGTAATTTTGTAAAGTTTTAGGTAGGCCAGATACAATATTCTGAAAGATTAATAATGATGCTCCATTGCCGATGCCATATTCAGTAATTACTTCTGAAAACCACATAATAATTATAGATCCTGTAGTGAGTGTAAGAATACAATCTAAAATGAAATGTATATTCCAATTAAAGACATATGGCTTTAGCCAAAAAGTTATTCCAAGACTTTGTAAAATAGCCCATAGTATAGTAATATATCGGGTTATTTGATTAATTTGTTGTCGACCTAGTTCACCCTCTTCCTTTTGTAAATTTTCTAATTTAGGAATAACTTTTGTAAGTAATTGAATAACTATAGATGCATTGATGTATGGGACAATACCTAGTGCAAAAATACCAATTGTAGTAAATCCACCTCCTGCAAATAAGTTTAAAAAATTTAGTAAACCATTTTGTGTTAAATGATTATTCCATGTATCATGATCTATACCAGGTAGTGGAATAAATATTCCAAGCCTTGCAACTAATAAAATACCTAGAGTAATAATAATTTTTTTTTGTAGTTGAGAGGGCGCTTTTATTTTCATGTATTGTTCTTGATATTAAAGCTAATATGTGTTTGATTGAATTTCAAGAGTATTATAAACTATATAAATTTTCGACGTTAATATCTCTATTATTAGCAGTTTCTTTAAAAGTTTTTAAGCTACTTAAAGCGTTTAAAACAGCTCGAGCATTATTAAGTGTATTATTTGATCTTAGTTGTTTAGCTAATATATTTTTAACTCCAGCTAATTCTAAAACTGTTCTTATAGATCCTCCTGCAATTACTCCGGATCCAGTTGCAGAAGGTTTAATAATTACTTTTGCAGCTCCTGAAATACCTTCTGTTGTGTGTGGTATGGAATAAGATTTTGTTAAAGGTATTTGAATAGCATGTTTTTTGGCATCGGCAACACCTTTTTTCACAGCTCCAATTACATCGCTAGCTTTACCTATTCCAACACCTATCTGGCCATTTTCATTACCTACTACTAGAACAGCTCTAAAGCTTAGCTTTTTACCTCCTTTAACTACTTTAGTTACTCTTTTCACTTGTACAACTCTTTCAGACCATGTGATTTCTTGTTCTTTAAGTTTTGTATTTTTTTTTCTTGTAATCATATTAAAGACCCTTTAAAATATTAAACCTTCTTTTCTAGCTGCATCTGCTACAGCTTTAATTCTTCCATGATATAATTTTTTACCACGATCAAATATTATTTGATTAATGCCTTGTTTCTTTGACTTGACAGCTATATTCTGTCCAATTATATTTGCTGTTTCACAATTAGCTCCAGATTTGATTTTAGTTTTGAATTCTTTGCATATACTAGAGCTACTAAACAAAATTCTACAATTTATATCATCTATAATTTGTGCATAGATGTGTTTATTAGATTTAAATACATATAAACGAGGACGTTGAGGTGTTCCTTTTATTTTTTTTTTCATATGATTATTTAGAATATATTATTTATTTGCCAGCTTTCCCGACTTTTCTTTTAATGATTTCTTTATAGTACCGAATACCTTTTCCTTTATATGGTTCAGGAGGTCTTATAGATCGGATTTTTGCAGCTGTTTGCCCGACTAATTCTTTATTAATTCCTGTTATTGTAATAAAATTATTATTTTCTACTTTAATTGATATATTACTCTCTGGTTTTATAACTACAGGATGGCTATAGCCTACATTAAGTATTAAATTTTCACTTTCCATTTGGCATCTATAGCCAACACCGTGAATTTCTAATTGTTTCGAGAAACCGTTAGATACTCCTATTACCATGTTGTTAACTATTGTCCTAGATAATCCATATAATGCTTGTGTCTTTTTAGTATCATCGTTCTTCATCAGTTTAATAATACTGTTGTTCTCTTTTATTTTTATGCATTTTGGTAATGTGTATATTAACTCTCCTTTAGGACCTTGAATTTTAATATCAGAACCATTAATAGATGTTTCTATTGTTTCCGGTATATTAATGAACTTTTTTCCGATTCTAGACATAATAATTGTTAATTGAATTTATTTACCATATATAACATAGAACTTCGCCACCTAATCCACGATGCCTTGCAGTTTTATCTGTCATAACTCCTCTAGATGTTGAAATAATAGCTATACCTATACCATCAAGCACGCGTGGTATTTCTTTATGATTAGCATATACCCTAAGTCCAGGCTTGCTAATCCTTTTTAATGAAGTGATTATAGGCTCCTTGTGATTGCCTTTATATTTTAATGATATTAATAAATACTTTCGAAATTTATTTGTAATTTCTTCAAACTCATATATAAAACCTTCTTCTTTTAGCACACGAATTATATTGCGAGTCATCTGTGTGGAAGGTACTTGTACGATTTGATGTTTTGCTAAATTGGCGTTACGTATGCGCGTTAACATATCTGAAATTGTATCATTAACCATAGATTTATAATCTCCTATTTATTTAAAAGGCATGCCAAATCCTTTAAGCAAAGCATAGCTTTCAGTATCATTCTTTGCTGTTGTTACAATAGCTATATCTAACCCTCTAATCTTATCAATATTCTCATACTCTATTTCTGGGAATATTAGTTGTTCTTTAATACCAAGATTATAATTGCCACGACCGTCAAAATTCTTAGAATTTACACCTCGAAAGTCTCGAATACGTGGTAGTGCTAAGTTGATCAGTTTATTTAAAAAGTCGTACATTTTGTCTTTTCTTAAAGTGACCATTAAACCTATTGGTACGTGGTCTCTAATTTTAAATCCAGCTATAGATTTTTTAGCTCTTGTTACAACTGGTTTTTGGCCTGTAATTAATGTTAGTTCTTGTATACTATTTTCTAATGCTTTAGAATTTTGTGCAGCTTCTCCTAAGCCTCTATTGATAGTTATTTTGGTAACTTTCGGTATTTCATGAATATTTTTGTATTTAAATTCTTGAAATAAATCATAGTAAATCTTTTCTTGGTATAATTGTTTAAATGAGTTTCTCATAAGTATTTGGATTCTTATTATGGATTTTTAATTTATTTTATTCTCATTATATTGTATTACATTAGATCTATGTATAGGTTGTTCAATGAAAATAATTTGACCCGATTCACCCTCTTTTTTAGGCTTCATATGTTTTGTAGCTTTATTCAAACCTCCAACAACAATAGTGTTTTTCTTTCGTATAATATCTTTTATGTTGCCGGTTTTTCCTTTATATTTGCCGGAAATAATTTTAACTTTATCTCCTTTCTTTATATGTGTTTTTCTGTATACCTTCTTAATTTTTCGCATTATACTACCTCAGATGCTAGTGAAATAATTTTTGAGAAGTATTTGTCACGTAATTCTCTTGCTATGGGCCCGAATACTCGTGTACCTCTAGGATTGTTTTCTTGATTAATAATAATAGCTGCATTATCATCAAAACGAACGCTCATACCATCTTCTCTTCTTGATGTTTTTTTTGTTCTTACAATAACAGCTCTAACAATATCAGATTTTTTAATAGGCATATTTGGAGATGCATCTTTTACAACTCCAATAATTATATCTCCAAGCCCAGCATATTTAGGGTTACTACTTCCTAAAACTTGAATGCACATAATTTTGCGAGCTCCACTATTATCTGCGATATTTAAATAACTTTGAGTTTGTATCATTTGATTTTGTTTATAAATTTCCAGCGCTTGCTTTTACTTAAAGGTCTTGTTTGTTGTATTTTTATTACGTCTCCTATATTGCATATATTGTTTTCATCATGAACATAATACTTATTTGTTTTTGAAATAATTTTATTGTATTTTCTGTGTGCTATCTTAGTTGTCACTATGACTGTAACTGTTTTATTAGCTTTATTACTAATAACTGTTCCTGTATTTTGTTGGTTAGACATACGACTATTCTTGTGATTTGTTAATTTTAGTTTCAAGAGTTAATAATTGTGCTAGTTTCCGTTTAGTGCATTTAAATAAATGTGGTTTAATTTCTTGTTGTGTTCTTTGTCTAATATTGAGATTTAATAGTTCTCTCTTTGTAATTATGATTTCCTCTTTTAGTTCTTTTATACTTTTATGATTAATGTCGTTAATATTAGGTAATCCCATAATAAAAGTTTTCTTAATGTGTAATAAATTTAGTCTTGACAGGTAGTTTATAAGATGCTAATTTCATAGCTCTTTGTGCAACTGTTTCAGGTACTCCTGATATTTCGAATAAAATATGTCCAGGTTTAATAACAGCAACCCAATATTCAGGTGCTCCTTTTCCAGAACCCATTCTAGTTTCAGCAGGTCTAGCAGTGACTGGCTTATCCGGGAAGACACGTATCCATAGCTTGCCTCCTCTTCTCACATATCTAGTTATAGTTCTTCTGGTAGCCTCAATTTGTCTAGATGTTAACCATGTGGCTTCTAAACTTTGTAATGCATATTCTCCAAAACAAACACTATTACCTTTACTTGCTTTTCCTTGTATACGTCCACGATGTTGTTTGCGAAATTTAGTTCTTTTAGGGCTTAGCATATTAATTCTATTTAATATTATTCTTATTCTGAGTCTCTTGAGTTATTTTCGTTGATCTGCTCTTTAAAGTTTTCTCCTTTAAACATCCAGACTTTAATTCCTAGTACACCATAAATAGTTTGTGCAGTTTTATAGGAGTAATCTATATTGGCTCGTAGTGTTTGTAATGGAACACGACCTTCTCGAACCCATTCACTGCGCGCTATTTCAGCACCGTTAAGTCTTCCAGCAACTTGAATTTTAATACCCTGTATATTGGCTTTTTGTGATCTTTGTATACCTTGTCTAACAGCTCTACGGAAAGCGACTCTTTTTTCTAATTGTTGAGCTATGAATTCTGCTATTAATGTTGCATGTGTATCAGGATCGGTTATTTCTATAATATTAATCCGAATTTGTTTATTATCTTTTAGTTTCTTTTCTAAAATATGCCTTAACTGCTCTATTCCTGTCCCCATTCTACCCAGTACTACACCAGGTCTGGCAGTATATATTTTCACTTCTATTTGATCAACTTTTCTACTAATGTAAATTAAAGATATACTGGCATTGTTTAGTTTTAGCTCTATAGTCTTTCTTATTATATAATCTTCTTCTAAGAACTTCGGGTAAAATTTCATTTTAGAAAACCAAGAAGATCGATGTGTTTGTGTAGTACTAATTCTAAAGCCTAGAGGATGTGTTTTTTGTCCCATAATTAATTATATTACTCCAAGAAGATAAGTCCAGTATTTATTGTAATTTGATTGTTATATGACAAGTTGGTTTATGTATGGGAAATGCTCTACCTTGTGCTCTAGGCTGAATACGTTTAATTTTAGGTCCTTGATTTGCATATGCTTCTATTATAGTTAGGTCTTTTTTATTTATATTCCCTAAATTACTTGCAGCCGATTCCAGGGTCTTTTTTATGTTATTGCACGGTTTATACGGCATAAACTGTAAAATCAATAATGCTTCTTGATAATTTTTACCCCTAATTTGATCTAAAATTCTTCTTACTTTATTTGGTGATAAACGTAAGTATTTGCTTATAGCTTTGCTTGTTTTTGTCATTAAGATTTTATTTCCTTGCTTTCCTATCACTTTTTATATGACTTCTAAAAGTTCTAGTTGGTACAAATTCACCTAATTTATGACCGACCATTTGATCTGATATAAAGACAGGGTAATGCTGTTTTCCATTATGGACGGCTATTGTATGGCCTAACATATCAGGTATTATTGTAGATGATCTAGACCACGTTTTTATAGTTTCTTTTTCTTTTTGTTCATTTAGTTGATAGATTCTATTTAAAAGTTTAAATTCTATATACGGCCCTTTTAATAAAGATCTTGGCATACTTTAAATCAATTTATTTTATTATTTACGTCTTCTTAATATATAACGATTGCTATATTTCTTTTTTGAGCGTGTTTTCATGCCCAATGCAGGTTTTCCCCAAGGTGTTAATGGTTTAGGACGACCAATTGGGGACCGCCCTTCTCCTCCCCCATGCGGATGATCTATTGGATTCATTACAACTCCCCTGACTTTAGGTTTTTTGCCTAGCCATCTGTTTCTTCCTGCTTTACCTATACTAATATTGCTTGCATCTATATTGCCTACTTGTCCAATTGTTGCATAGCATTCTTTTCTTATCATTCTTACTTCACTAGAAGGTAATTTTAGAGTAACTAAATCACCTTCTTTTGCCACTATTTGCGCATATGTTCCGGCTGCTCGAACTATTTGTCCTCCTTTTTTGGGCTTTATCTCTATATTATGTACAGCTGTACCTAATGGTATAGAGCTCAATGGTAATGCATTACCAACTTCTATTGGTACATTTGTTCCTGCTAGAACAATATTACCAATATTAAGAGACCTAGGATGTAAAATATATCTTTTGTCGCCATCTTCATAATATAGTAATGCTATTCTTGCATTTCGATTAGGATCATATTCTATACTTACTACTTTACTTTTTACATCTATTTTATTACGTTTAAAATCAATTAAACGATATCTTCTTTTATGGCCCCCTCCTTTATGTCTTGATGTAATTAAGCCTTGGTTATTATGACCTTTTGGCCTATGATTCTTTTTGATTAAAGATTTCTCGGGTCCATTTGTGCTAATTTCACTAAAGGTTGAGACTGTTCTATTACGTGTACCAGGTGTGTATGCTTTATATAAACGAATTGCCATAATGTAAATCAATATATTGCTTGATTAATTTTCAGGGAATAGCTTAATAGTGTTACCGTCATGTAATGTAACCACAGCTTTTTTATAGTTGGATTTTTTACCTATAAATTTCCCTACTCTACGCTTTTTATGTGGTTGATTAGAAGTATTAATACTTTTTACTTTTACCTGAAATATGTATTCTATTGCTTTTTTAATAAGAGGCTTATTGGCTTTCTTAGAAACAGCAAAACTATATTGATTTTCTTCAATAAGTTTTGTAGTTTTATCTGTTAGCAAAGGATGCTTAATTAATTCTATTAGTTGCTCCTCTGAATATTCTTTATGAGTTATATATTTCATTGATTTCCTGTAAAGCCTGAGTATCTATGATTATTTTGTCTGCTCTAATAAGAGATAATATATTTAATTGTTTGCTTTCAATCAATTCTACATTTTGTAAATTTCTAAGTGATAGATATAAATTATAATCCTTCTTAATTACAATAATTAATATGTTCTCATTCTGATTATTAATACCTAAAAGATTCAGTTTACTGACAATAGCTTTGGTTTGAGGTTTATTGACGCATTTATGTAAATTATTAGTAATAATTGTTTTCTCTCTTTTATTGTATATTAAATTTCGTAAGGCTAGGCGTTTCTCTTTTATATTAATTTTTTTTATGTATTTTTTTGATAGAGGACCAAATATGACTCCTCCACCTTTCCATAAAGGTGATCTAGTTGATCCAGCTCTAGCTCTTCCTGTTCCTTTTTGTTTCCATGGTTTTCGTCCACCACCTCTTACTTTACTTCGTGTTTTTGTATGAGCGGTACCTTGTCTTCTATTATTTAATTGATTAGTTAAAGCTTTATGTACTGAGTATAAAGCTTTTTCATCTGAATCACTGATTTTCAATGTAATTTTGTACGTACTTTCTGCGTTGTTTCTAGAGTCAATGATAGGATAAAATATCTCTGTACATTTAGCCATATTTTTATTGTGATTTAATATTAATTAAATTCCCTGCTTTTCCTGGTATACTACCTTTCACTATAATTAGATTGTTATTGGGATTAATGTCAATGATAGGAAGATTTTTAATAGTTATTTTTTTTCCTCCCATTCTACCAGCCATTTTTTTCCCTGGGAATACTCGGCCAGGTGTTGTTCCAGCACCTATAGATCCTGGCTGTCTGTGATTTTTTGATCCATGGGACATAGGGCCTCTGTCAAAATGATGTCTTTTTTGATACCCAGTAAATCCTCGTCCTATACTAAGGCCTGAGATGTTTACTAAGTTTCCTATTTGAAACATATCAACTGTAATTGTATCGCCTAATTTAACACCTTTGAGTGAATGCAATTTATATTCACATAGATATTTTAGTGGATGTACATTAGATTTTTTTAAATGTCCATTTTCTGCTTTACTGATTTTATGTATATGTGTTTCCATGTATCCTATTTGTATAGCTTCATACCCATCTTTTTCTTGAGTTTTGATATGTGTGATAATACATGGACCAGCTTGTAATATTGTGACAGGTATAGTATTTCCAGATTTGTCAAATATTTGAGTCATGCCAATTTTTTTTCCTAACAGACTAATAGACATAATGAGTTTTATCTTTATCTTTTCTGTAAGATTTTTACGCACAGGCTTAAATTAATTAAATATTTACTGTTCTATTATCTTGTAAATCACTAGAATTTTCAAGCAAAATAATAAAATTTATTTTATTTGTATATTTAGTTCGGTAAACACGCCTTTATTTATCTATGAATATATTGCAAGATATAAGTAAATAATTTATTGATAGGGGTAATTATGAGTAAAGTAGTTGGTATTGATCTAGGTAGATCTAATTCAGATTTAGTTCGGTAAACACGCCTTTATTTATCTATGAATATAT